GACTGGTTGACTCGAGACAGGTTTTGGTGTAGAGGAAAGATACCCGTATCTCCCCACGGCCTTTCGTCGGTATAGAGAAGGTTCTATCAATCCAACAAAGTCCCATGTCGACCTATTGATTTGGTATCCAAAGATCCCCAGATAAGGAAAACTTCGGTACCACGAGAAAGAAAAGCTTCCGAACCTTCGCCCCTCCAAGGACAAAGAATTTTCTTTTCTTCGTCCCTTCTGTTGATTAAAAACCATCTCTTTGGCCTTTACTCTTCTATTTCCCTTCATCAATCTCATAAACCTCGGTGTCACTAAAGAAAAAGGCGAGTTTCGAACCTCATATGGACAATCACCCACGATTTGGATATATCCAATAGGCCAAGGACACGGGATCCCAATGCCGCAATGAGATTCTTGTTGAGAAAAGGTCTGGAACTTAGAGTTCTGAGACTCCTCTAGTCGACAGAGATTGGACTAATAGAATAAGAAGCTGGTGCCCTAGGCGGGGCCTCTTCCTATTAATGATGAGGGCAGGGCCCAGGCTTTTTTTAGGGGACGGCTTTATGGAGTCTTAGCCGGGGTCGATGTATAACGCCACAAGTGTACTGCCGCAGAAGTCTTTTCAAAAGAAGGAGTCGAAATGCTATTCCCGAGATGATTTAGATCTCAATAGCACCTGTGACCTTTTGGCCTAGTGCTAGGGGTCGGATAACGCTTTTTGGTGAGGTCAGGGAACGAATAATGAGGGGGGCTGGTTTGAGGAAAAAAATCCTTTTTAGGCACGCAAAGGATTCTTAAAACCTGGGGCCGAATTCGTCTTTTATATTTGCACTAGAGCCTAATTCATGACTCCTTTAATAAGATTCCAAGGGGTCTATGATCTCTTTCTTTCAGGGGGTCAATATCAAGCTAGAGGCACTGGAGAAGGAAATCCAAAAGAAGTAGTCCAATCCTAGCCTGAGGAGTGCTGGCCGAGTCGGAGTCGGATATTTGGACTTTTCTTTATCCACTGAAGGGGGTAAATACGGATCAGAGGGGAGGTGAAGTTTGATACGCCCAGTACGACCTATTCCCGAGATCAATTTGCCTGGGGAGGAGAGGCCTCAGAGGGGGTCCTCGATCCCGCATAGATCCGCATGAGAGCAATTGAGGGGTGGCTAGGGGTCATCAATAAAGATTGGGACGGGCCTTGCGGAGTCGAATTTTCCACTTAAGAAGCTAACAAAAGGGGCCTTTTCGGAATTGTCTTTATCAAAGGGATCAATACCAGAGTAGGAGGATTGGCTTCAGTCCGCTGGGGACCTTGAGCCGTCCTCAGTTATGAAGTAAGTTTTTTCCTGGTCCTTCGCATCTAAAGCTATTTGATTGTAAGCAGAAAAAGCATCCATAAAGCTGAAGAACTGGTACCCCTAGAAGAGTCAACAAGTCTATCGATTGATGGAAGCGGAAAGCAGCCCTTGGGGCATGGCTTGTTAAGGTCTTAAAAGTCGACACACATTCTCCATTTCCTGTTAGCCTTCTTCACCATCACCATGTTAGACACCCAATCTGGGTACTTCCCTAATAAAGCCTGCTGCTAACAATTTGTCAACCTCCTCTCTGATTGCTTGTAATCTTTCAAGTGCTAACTTTCTTCTTTTTTGCTTTACTGGGCTTGCTAACTCGGGTAGAGTACTCGGCTTTTAAGTAGGGATAGGATCTTTTCACAGACATTTGAAAGTGTTCAGCGAAGGTCCCATCCGTCCAGAACTCGAACTGCCAACTACAGCTACAGCTTAGTTTCCCTTGCCTAGTAGTCAGTGAAAGAAGGATTAGAAGGTTGAGCCGGGTTGACTGACTTGCTTGTAAAAAGGGGGAGGGATGCCCAGAAAGCAGCTAAGCAAGAACTGGGAGAAGATTCACACGAGACCCAAGACTCCAGGATAGAAATAGCGAAATCAGCAATAGAAGAGAAAGCCGAAGCCCCTAGTATATCTACGATCAGAGCAGAAAAGAAGTATCAGGATACTTTTATAGCTCTACGATTAGAGAGTACGTCACCTTCAGCCGCAGCAGTGGCCCTTTCATTGCACTCCCTTCTTGGTCTTTCTTTTAAAGAATAATTAGCCCATGGGTTAGCGGCGATATGGTTTTCTTCCCGTTAACTCCCTCTTTGACTATGGGTATGGGTAGCTGGCTTGATGATTGATCTCGTTGATGAGTTCCACCCGTCTATCTAAGGATGTATCCCTTTTTTCTCTCTTTTGAAGCAAGTCCTCCACCAGTAGGGTTGGATTCTTCCTTTCTAGCAGCTCTCAAAAAGCTCAAAAATGGGTTGAGTCCTAAGCCGATCCTTTGAAAAAATCCTTCTTTTCGGCCATAAGATAAAAGGAGAATTCCTTGATTTGGAAGGTATCTTGGAGTGTTTTTATTTAAGTAATGGCTCTCTGCATCCGAGCGAGTAATGTTCGCTAAATGTTACCCTGATGCGCGAGAAAATAGATAGAATTAAAACGATCAAGCATCACGAACTGATCGGTTAGTGTTCTTCTGGTCGATGTACCTCGGTATGCTTCCCCAAGGTCGTGGAAGGGCTCGTGTTCGCAAAGTATTGGTCTCGAAGAGCCTTGCCAGACGGTTGTCTTGGAAACGAAATCGGATAGCCCCACCCAACTAATAATAGTCTCCCTCTGTCTCACTTCACGATCTACAAACTCCTTCTTTTGAGGAATGGGATGAAGAAGTGGTAGATGACTTAGAGGTAGTTCGCCGGTCTATCACCATATCCGTATCGCTTGCTTAAGCTGTTGTCCATCTAGGCTTGTAAGCCCTCCAAGTATCTTCCTTCCAGTCTATCCCTTATTTTGTTAGAAAGTAGAGCGGCTGAGTATTCATTCCATAAGGTCAACCAAGCGATTCTAGATTCTCGGAGCATGGGTGAAGATTCTCTCCCTAAAGCGCTTGATCAGGTGAATGGTAAGTTTTTGGTATGATATGAGTTGGTCAGTCAGTCGTTCTATACTATCTCTTAGCAGTTGAGAATAAGATCACGGTCTTTTCTGCTGCCTTGGCTGATTCCCTTAGGTACGAGCATTTAATGATTGAGACCTTCAGGTCAGGACTTAAGCCCGGAAGCGACTTCGATAGGCTTATTTCCCCGGTGAGGTTCCACCTAGAAATTGAAGTCTGCTACGTAAGCGGAACAGTATCTAAAATAAGTTCTTCCCTACTGCGGGGACTCTTCATAGACATTGTTAGGTAGGCCTCAGTTCCACAATCAGTTCGGGATGAGACTACAGTAGTAGTCTAGTAGTTCGACGAGTCCAGTTTCTATTTCACCTTGGGAATCGATCACCTAGCCTGTGTACTTCAAGCTTTCACCGGACTCGGGGAAAGAAGGTAAACAAACGGAACCGAACTTTCCTTTTATGAATCAAATGACATAGGCATAAGCTGTTCTTTCAGAGCGCTGAGTGTGGTTAGTTGGCGAGCTAGCTGTCGTCTTTGAAGAGGTTATGTTTGGCTTGGCTTGGAAGTCTATTATCAGAAGGACTCCTTGGGAAGTGAAAGACTACTACTACTACTTTTCTAGGAAGTATTAAGTGTACAGTGCACTAGCATCCGGACTAGAATCATCTTCTTCTTATTCCATTCCTTTCCACGGACATCCGACATAGGCCAGTGAAAGCCTTTCGTCCACAGCATCTAACTGAGCTGACCCGCCTTAGTCTCCCAGATCCACTCATTGACTTAAGCACCTAGGAAAGCATATAACGTACTTGAACCTAACAAGGCTTAGCGCCCTCTATTCGGGCGAAGGAAGATTCATCCATTCTATCTCGCCTGAAGAGCAAAAAGAAGAAAGCAGCCCCCACCATAACTTGACACTTTTCATTAAACTAACTGATCCCCGTCGCTGCGGGGGTCCCTACTTGACTTGATGCCCACGGTCGAAAGGGAATAGAGCTTACGTAGCTTAGAGAGAGCATCATATTCATATTGAAGTTTTCCCAGGATCAACAATCATTCGTAGAAGTCGTATGGAAGCAGTAAATCTAAGTTCTCGAAAGCGAGGGGAAATGCAACTATAAAGGGCAAAAATGACCAACTTATTTCTTCGATAGAGGCACTCAAAAAACTCTAAGTCAAAGGGTAACTTAAACTCCACTAGTACTAGGGTTCTACAGTTTCTAATTCTTTTAATTCAAGTCTTCCTATTCCTAGCCTAGCAGAGAGGAAGCGGAACAATACGTCCAGCTTAAAAAGGAAGACTTTGGCATATTTGCCTGGAGTTAGGCTGAGATGCCTGGGCTAGACCCTTCAATAGCCGTCCACAGGCTACATATCAAACCAGATGCTAAGCCCATCAAGCAAGCGCAACGACGCTTTCATCCACTCCTCATAAAGAAGATTAATAACGAGATAGAAAAATGAGAGGATGTGGCTTTCATAAGAGAAAGATTCCAATTGGTTGGTAAAGATTTCCTCAGTGACCAAGAAGAACGGGCGGATTAGGGTTTGCATTGACAAATGAGACCTTTTTAAAACCTTTGATTACGTGGTCCCGGTACTACGGGTATGAGATGTGGCAGAAAATACCCGGGTGTATAATTAACTCGCAGAAATGCCCGGTCAAAGAAGGGCTTGCTAGAACTCTGAATAAAGGCTTAAAGCAGAGCTTTCTCACTAACTCAGGAAAGGTTCAATCATCAAGAAATGGTTCGAGAAGAGCTTCAATCGAAAAAAAGCCTACAACATTCTACTCGAAAACCCTATTAGGCAGTAGTGGCAAGCACAGCAGAAAGGAGCTTTCTTCGCTCGAAAGACAATCTGGACAGACAGTCCTACTCCCGCAAAGGGTACTACTACGTTTTTCAAGCTCCAATTCAAGTCGCTCCCTTTCTTGACTTTCCAGTAATCTTCGACCACCCTACAGGGTTAGCACATTCCTCAGGTATCTGTACTGAGAGGTGAGATAGGGGGGAACTAAGCAAGTGATTCGATGAGGATGAACTTCTATAGTCTATAGAATAACTACGGCAGAGCTCATCTCCTATCTATTCGGGGTTCGGCCCCGGCTCGGTGACGGAGGAAGCAAAGTTCCCGCACTAAGAAGGTCTGTAAGCACCTTTGTGAATTAGACTTACAAGAAGTTATGCTCGCTTTCCTTTCGCTTTGGACGAGGCATATTCATATCCAGCCCCCTAGGGGAGGAAGCTTAACCCAATCTTGACTACCTAGCCTATACAGCCTCAGATGCGTCTCATGAGTATAAGAATATAGAAGTCACTTCATACCTGAAGAGCCTAGAAAGTCAGATACGAAGGATAGAGCTGATAAAACAGTGATCTCGGGTGCGCTTCACGCTCTATCTATTCTCTAACCCTAGGAACAGAAGGAGAATAGCTTTAGTAATTCCAATTCAGTCTTCTCATTGTCTATAGCCATAGGGCTAAACGAATAGCTTTTCTGGTAAGGGATTCGCTAACTAAAGAAGTACTTTGCTTTGTCGTTGACGGGCCTAGCCTAGAGATGCCTGCCCTCTTCGGCCTACCCTTCTTTTCAGAGCTCGAACCGTTAAATGGGAGGATCAGCATCCGCTTATATAAGCTATTGGATTGATTTGAAGCATATCATCGGGAGACCTTCATATTCAACTGTCTCCCACTTTCTATCAAGCTGCACTCTAGGAAGCAGGGGCTTGTTTAGGTCGACTTCAACACACACAGACTCTGGCAAAGCGGCCCTTTGACGCAAACCGAGTATTAGGATCTACTTTAATGGCCCTACCTAAAGTATTTCCCATAGCCATCAAGACTCTCTCTCTTGCTATAGTACCATGTTGTAAGACCTGTAAAAGGGACCCAAATTGCCTATGAGTCAATAGTCTCAGTTTCTGGACGAAACTCCGAATCCCATACCGAATTCACTAACGGGTTGAGCAAGTAGGACATCCGCAACTGCTGGCGTAGGGCCTCTATTACTGAAATACATCGATACAGCTTTGACAGCTATAGGAGATGCACTTTATGGAATTAGACATGTGGAATGCCTGTCTGACTGACCCTACCTTGATCTCTTACCCTTCCTCTTTATTGCTTCGAGTTCGGAAAGCAAATGTAGATTATGAGACTTCAGTTGATGATTTCCTTTTTAGAGAGGGTCTTCCTTATTATATGTCACTGGGCCATTTACCCTTTTTTAACCCAGCTTGGAAAGGATAGCCCGTCACGAGATTCAACGCGCTGTAGAGTCCCCACTTCATGTAGGCAGTCTTTTCTTCTGATTTTACCGGTTATTCTTACTGTAGCCGATAATGGAGAAATTTCCCATTCCCTTTGAAGAAGAAGAGATGTTTACTCGGCATAGTAATAGCCGTACGTCATACTCTGAGACTTGGAATCGGCTCACCTCGTCAGCCCTTACGGTTCTTACTCAACAGCTAGCTATCGAGTTGCAAGAGTTATCCGGTTTGGGCGTAGATTATCCGATTCTTATATTACTTAGATTCTTCTGTTGACTTGTTTTCTTGTTATCCTTCTCTACCTGTGATTCAGGAACCATCTCCGGTGTGGCAGCACTTCTTTACGAGACCTTGAGTTTTGGACAATCATCTTTACGATGGCCAAACACTCCACATTCAAAACAAATCATGGACAGTCCTTCATACTCAACCTTTACATCCTTCCTCTCAACCACTACCCTAGGCAATAGAGGTTTAGTCAGATCCAATTCAACGCAAACTCGAGCAAACCGTCCTCTTGACCCATCCGATGTCACAGAGTCAATCTTGATGACTCTTCCAATACACTCCCCCATCTTACTCAGCGCTATGGAGTTAAAATACTCAATTGGAATATTTGGAAAACGCACCCAAGCCACAATTTTCTCGATCTTGTCAGAACAAGGCATGAATTTAGGCCTCCATTGACGAACAGTCAGATAATGTACTCCAATAATACAAGGTCCCCCTTCCAAAACATGAATATAATCACTCTTCTTCTCAAAACGAATAATGAAATAGTCGTCTTCTAAATCAGTGATCTTGTATTCTCCTTCTAACTTCCACAAATGCTCAATTTTGGGTGAAAGTAATCCATATCCCATAGCCTTACCCAGCTGCTTCACGATCAAAGCCTTCCTCCATGGCTTACGCATAGCCTCTTTTTCGTCCTTGGTAAAATTGATACCATTTTCCCCACCTTCAAAGAGAATCAATAACATCTTCTCCTAGTAGGAAGTAGGTTTCGAAGCAGTATGAAAAGACAGAGTCAAGAAAGGTTGTGAGCAGTCTCAGGGGAAGCCCGAATAGCGGATAGTTTGAACGATCTATCCCAATTCATCAGATTCCCTTCCTTGTTACCCTGCTCCTCACCCGCCTCAACTTTTTCTGCTATCTGTGAAAGACCATTACCAGGATGTCCTAATCTCCCTCTATCAAGCTCAGGGATCCATTTCTCAGTCCAGATATTCACTTCCTTAACTGAACCCACTTGCCAAAATAATTAAAATCTCTACCAGCAAGTAAACTATACCATGTCCAAGAAGCTCGAGCACCCTTCTTTGCTTACATAATATCTTAATTTGGAAAATACCTTATTAGTACCTGCACACACAAAGCATTTGGTTCTTGCAGCATCCTCCAGACTTGCTTGGCTAACATGGAAGTATTTAAAAGCTCTAAATACCTGAAACCCATACCTACTTCTAATTTAGGCATAGACAAAACATCCCAACTCTTCCAATGGATTCTCCTCTCATCAGTTTGTTGTACCCACCAATAACCAGCAACCAGAGAGTTGATTTCCACACAGATTTTCTTAGGAAACTTAAAATAGGCCATTACATATACTGGGACAGAACATGCAAGAGCCTTGATTAAGATTTACCTGCCTCCATTCTCAAGTCATCAGCAAGTATTAGGTTCTGCAAGACCTTTAGAGCTTGTTATAGGGGACTTTCTCCACTTCTTCTGTCTAGTTGAAACCTTACTCTTGTACAACTGATTAGGAAAGGCAACTAGTGAAATGCTACTATTGGAGCACGGTCTATTTGGTTTAGCCTTAGGGTTGGTTCATAGCTTTTTCTTCCAATTCTTCTATCTAATCACTAACTGCCTATAGGTTTCCATACTCTTTCTGTACTGTTCCTGTCTAACTGAACTTGTGCTGATTGTTCTTTCTTTTCGCTCTAACGCCAGACCGCTCCTACTACCTGGCCTACTTCATTCAATCTCCAAACTGTTACCAGAAAAAGGGTGCCCCACCTTAAGGCATCCAAACCTGTACCATCAGAACATACCAGGTTGCTATCCATCCATGCTATCAACTCCTCCTGGAATATCGTCTTCTCCGTGGCGATGTAGCGCATTTGGACAAATAGATGTTCCCGGATTTTTCAGCCGGAAGAGACGGTCCCAGACGGGATCTCTATGGTGGCTAACATCAGAGAGACTGCTAAGGAAGTGGGCATGGCGTTCCAAGGCCCAGCGAGATTCCCACTCAGTTGCTGAGCATAGGCTGGATCCGCCCGAAGGAGGGTGTGGTGCGAATAAATACGGATGGTTCGGTTAGAGGAAATCCGGGTAGAGCGGGTGTTGGGGGTCTGCTGAGATCACATACAGGTGCCTGGATTGTAGGCTTCAGAGCCCGTTTAGGAGTCTGCTCGAATATTGTGGCTGAGCAGGAAGCTCCGCGTTTGGCACTTCTCCTGGCGTGGAATGAAGGATATAGGACAAGTTGAATGTGAATTGGACGCCAAGGTTGTCATTGATATGGTGGGTGACTGAGGCTGATATTTCATTGCACCCACTTGGTATGATCATTGCAGATATCAGAAATCCGCTGAATAGATACTGGTCTTGTAGTCCCCAGCACACCTTGAGAGAAGGGAACCTTAGTGCTGATTTTCTGGCCACAACGGCTTTCGAAATGGTGGCTGATTATGAAGAACTGCAGCTGATTCGTCTTGCTACTTCCATGAAAACCCAGTTTTTTGTCCAAAATGATTCCCCTACTAGTGCCTTTCCCAATCAAGAGTTCAAGGACAGGATATACTCAACCGACGGCGGCCATAAACGAGTCCCTTTCGTACTCGGCCCAGGGCCGCGATCTTTTGCAAACCCCCTTTCTCTTGACACTTTACTGGAGAGCAGCTTTCGCCCCTCTATCTAATCGTTTCAAGCCGAGGGGCAACGTGCGGGCTAGACAAACCTACCTCTTTTATGGAGCTTAGACTCATCTTTCATATTTAGGAAACTTAGCTCCTTAAGTTGTTCTTTTTTCGAGGTCTCTCTCTTTGAACTTGTACGCTATCGGTTTTAATTAACATAAACCGAGCCCTTATTGCCGCCCGCGCTACTGAATCAGCAGCTTTTTTTTCCGTGGAGGACCGGAGCTTTGGAATGAAAGGGAGAGCTTCTTGATAACTGTGTCTCGAATAATGAAGATGGTTTTCAGCAGGGAGTGAACAGAGCGATATTGTTAGGCAAGACTACGGCGCCTGGGTAAACATCCCGTTTACCAAACAAGACGTCGAGAATTAACAGTCGACTGCTATGGAAGATGGAATCACTTTACCGATGACAGGCTTCTACGAATTCTTTTGAAGGCAAAGCAAAGGATGCAATATCTGCCTCAGCTTCCATCTGTCCCGTCCCTAACCGTACCTTCCACTTCCCTTCTATTAGCCCATTACTTTTCCACTTCGCTTCGTCCCTGCCACACCAGGATTTCCACGAGCTGCTCCATCTGTATTTACATAGGGTGGACTAAAGGCTTCCCCTTCTTCGAGCGAGTAAAGGTATAGCATTGCGGTAGCAGCCTTTGTTTGAGCCTATTCTGATTCATCTTTCTCTTTCTTCCAACTGACCTTCCTTTCATTCCCGGATATAAGTTCAACTGACCATTCGATAGAGAATTGAATCATTCTGCAACAGCCCTCTTTCTCTTACTCTGCCCCCTTCGGTGACCTGCCATCGTAATAGCACTGTGGGCGAAAGGGTTTTCGGAGAAAAAAAAACTGAAACTGATGATCCTCTCTTGAACATGAATTCAATTCACTTATTATTATATACTATATTTCTCGAGCCTTTTCTTTTATTCGCCTCGGGGGAAAGAGGAAAGAAGGACACTCGCTTCCTCAATCAGGGTAATTTGAGAATCTATCTCAACTATTCCACTAGACCTTTAATCTGCTGAATCTTCTAGTACTTGAGGTGGTTTAAGGCCTTTCTTGAAAGGGACTTGTGTTTTAGGATTTTTATAAAAGATGGATCACTCGAAGGAGATGAGCAAAGTTGCATAGCAGAGACAGTACGAATTGAAGCTTCACCTCTAGTCCTTTCTCTAGAGAGAGCTGCTAAAGGAAATGGGCTTCTCTTCTCGTGTAGCTAGCAGGCCTTTGAAGAAACCTATGCCCGAAAGTCGCTACTCTGCGACTATATTCCCTTCGTCCTCCGGAAACCTTGGTTGGCGTAATGGTATGATGTCATTCTCAGGTGCTTAAAAACGGGATTCGCCCTCTTCTCCTTATTAAGAATCTCCTTCGTCCCCTGTTGAATAAATTGATAGCGGAAAGTTCTTCGCGTTCAAAAAAGACGGTAAAACGTCAGTCAAGTTTGAAACTTCGAGCTTTATTGAGTCTAGGTTTGAGGTTCATGCATCTATTCAAAGAAAGAGCTTTTCATCGGTTTAACTATCTGGTTATGATGGTTGTGGGTCTCCCTTATTAGATTCTGAGATTAGGAGTCCTAGTCAACTAGCCCAAGATAAAAGCCCCTAAATAAAGGCAAAGGATATAGCTCAACGAGAAAGATACCCCGAGTGTGGAAGAAGAGCAATACTAGTCAACAGAGAATTAAACATAGAATCATAGCGAGTACGAACCGAGGAATAACGTCTAACTAGTTGCAGCAAACCACTAGAAGGAACTTGGAGCACTACAGAATAGGTCATCATGTTTCCATTCATTATGAATTCCATTTGTTAACGGAAGTGTCAAAGTAAGATTTTTCGCTATATGAGATAGATGCAAAGTTATCCCACTATACGAGATTCAACTCCTTTATTTTAGCTAGACCTTCTTTCTGTCCTAGATCGAATCTTAGATAAAGTCCTCTTTCCTGGTCTTTTGCTCTTTCCCCTGAACGAGCTGACTTTCTATCCGATACGCTTAGAACATCCCGGTCTTTCTCAGCTCGAGTTTCTGTTGCCGAAAGGAATAGGCAAGTTTCTAGTTTCTGGTTTTTGTAGGGTAGTACCCGAGAGGAACTGCTAAAAAGCCTTTTGTTGTTATTTCGGTTGGTCTTTACTATGGGGCTTACCGAAGTGTCTACTCCTACTTCCCCGAAATAGGAAGGTTTCGCTTTATGGAACTCTTCAGCTAGTGAATCCCAATCCAATACTGATAATGTGGAACCTCTTATTACCAGCACCTATACTGTATAGCTTTTCTTTTCAATTCATTAAAAGAATTAGAAAGATTACCTAGAGGCGTTCACTCTCCCTAGGCTGAGTACGGTGAGAGTTCCAGTGAGTTCGGAAACCTAGGTTTCAGGGGCAGGGCTTCAGATTGCATTTACCTTTCGCCGGATGTACATGCGTCGATCACTTTGTACTGGTCCGGGTGATCTCGCTATCCTCAATCCATCTTCGGTTTCGGCTAGTGAGTTTGGGCTCTGAGAGGCCTGTCTGTCGGGTCCGGTAATCGAGGAGAATGCCTTGTCTTCTATTTAAGCTTCCCAAGGCGGATGATCTTTTAACCGCTTCCTCTTACTGGATACGCTTATGCAGAAGTAGGGTTACTTTACTTGCTATAGAGCGCGTTAAGGCTCGGAAAGACCTATTTATTCCTTATGCTTCGGGGAGGAAGTAGCTATTCGCCTTAGCTCCAACTTAGTCATTGTCCCATGAGCCTTCGTGTGCCATTAAGACTATGGAACACTCTCGACCTTTAGCTATAGACAGAAAGAAGGCAGCTAGTACCTAGAAACTATACTACTGTGAAAGAAGAACATTCAACCCCTCGCCAACCAGTCGAGTCACTTCGCCCTCTTCTCCTTATTAAGAATTCGCTTCGATACGCTTCGTTTTTACCTTCGTACCCATAGGTTCTTACTATCGGGAGAGAGGAGAGGTAGCAAGCCCAAAGGCAAGAAAGCGGGTGACATTGGTAAATGGTCATCCAACTCGTTAGCCAGTCTTTGAGGAAGTTTAGGATGGATTCGCTGTGTACCAATCTACTTCGCCTATGGAATTACCTGGCATGGACTGCTCAACCTTTGCTCATCATTTGTTGGTTTAGTCAATGGGTTTCACTCCAACTCTGGGAATTTAACCCTAGCTCGACACCTTTTACACGCTCGTGTGCCATTAATTAAGGGATTCCCTACCGTACCAACCGGTGACACGTACCTCCGATCGGTCCCATACTTGGCGGTCTGAATGTTCATTTGCTGAAGATGGTTCGTTTAGGTAGGTTGCTGATGAATAGTAAAGAATAGAGACTAGTAGCGGCGAGCTAGCAGATGAGATAAGCGTAGAAATTCAACCTAGTCAGGCCGAAAATAAGTGGATATAGCTGATCCCGGGGGTTCTCTCTCTTGATTAAGTCATTTCTACTGGCTCAAGCCCAAGGTGAGAAAGAGACCAGTCCACCCTTTCAAAAGCGAACGAATGGAACTCAACTACTAGCAATCTATTTGAGAAATGCTGATTTTATGTCAGTTGTGGTGAAATCATCTAATTATTATACCAGGTTGTAGTGATGAAACTGTGGCTGGTAATTATTGTCGTAGATTGAGTCAACCTTCTTTTAATTTCATCCTCCGGGTTCGCAGGGTGCATTCTAGGAAGAGGCCAGAGCTGATAGGCGAAGTTATGCAGGGATAGAACAAATAGATCTTATGCCAAGATTCGAAAAGCCGCGGAGCCGCGATAGCGAAAAATGTCTCCGAGTGGTATTGATTCGATTTTGTCTTGATCGCTCCCTGATAGTGGTTGGAAATCCTTCTTTTCGAAATGGTACTAAAATAGATGTTCAATGTCTTATCTCTTATACCTCGTCATACCCAAAGCCTTACTAAGAGTAGGTTGGGCTAGGTCGTGCCCTTCGTCCTCTTCATTTAGTTCTTTCTCGATCGGACCTTTCTTTCTTTTTCTATTTCACAGTTCTTCTCCTATTTAGTTAGATGTTCACATCTTTTCACGAGAGTCAAATATTATTGATTGTAATAAAATGAAACTGCTTTTAGTAGTTGTTCTCGAGAAACATTATTTGACGATGAGTATTGATGAAGTCTTATTTGGTTAAACTCCGAACCGGTATATCAAAGCCCAAGAAAGGACTTAGCGGTGTAGCGATGCAATGAAGCGAACAATCTGATCATCGGACGGACACCCAAAATAAAAAGGCCCAGTCGCAAGTCGGTTTACAAGAATCTTAGCCAAAGAAGGCTAAACGGGGAGATGTAATACGCTAAGAAGTCAAAGATATTTAGCTGTTCTTGGTTCTTCGTCTAGGTATTATCTTACTAGATGCTCAATGTATTCTCTCTATTCGAGATGGCTTTGGGAATTAAGAAACCTTGGATTGTTATTGGAGACAAAAATGATATTGGGTTTGCTGGGGAAAGGAAAGGAGGCTCTGGTGATTGTTTAGAGAGAATCCTTCGATCGTCGCGGTTCACTGAGGACTAATTCAAATTCAGTAGCTGAATAGTCTCCCCCTCAGACTATGCCACCCCGCTTCCCCTTCTTGGATGAGCGAAGACAGCACAGCAATCAATCCATTTACGATTGAGAGCAAGGGCAGACGCATCTAACCGTTTTTCTAAGATTGTAACCCATCGCCGTGATGGACTGGATGACCTTTTCTCAAGGAACTAACTTTTCTGGAACCCGGAGTACGCTCCTTTTTCATTTCAGGTTTACTTGCTTTTATGAAGTAAGGGATGATAAGGAATATCTTCTTTATGGACGTTATCGTTTGCTGTTGACTTGCCTTGGTTTTCTCTTCCAACTAATTAGTCTGACTCGGGGGGTTCTGAAGTGGTATATTCTCTGATGAATGTAGTCATAAGAGCTCCCCTTTATCTGCCTGGGGTTGATTGTCTGCTAGCGTTCTGTCTCTTAGCGGTATTGATTAGCGGATTCCTTAGCGGAGGACGCAGAAGGTGAGCTTTAAAATAAGGCTTTGTTTGGGGTTAAAAGCAGCTATCTTGAGTTCTTCTTGTGGTATCCCACTACTTCGGACCCTCCCGGCGAGTCACTTCGGACCCTCTCCTTTAAGTCGAGTCACTTCGTCCCCTCATCGACTTACTATGAGGACTCGTAATCAACTCAAGAATCCTACCTATCAGCTCAGCTCTTTCAGACACTCGGTGCTATTATTATTATCATCTAATAAATAGATCACTCCTGCATTCTAAGAAAGCATGGATTTTGAGTGGGATTGAGATATCTTTTATTGCTTTTGGACTTGGTTTTTGATATGAGTGTGGAATAGGACCCGCCTTTGGGATCAGAAGAATAAGAAAAAGTATGATTCAGAGCTTTCTAGAGAGTTTCAAGAAGAAGAAAGCCCTTCGGCTTAGCCGGGGTTTCTAAACGATTGAGCTTCTGGTTCTATATCTCAGTTTGCATCTCATCACAATCTATATCTCGATCTTAGCCGATCTCAGGTTGACCGGCCCTCCGGCCTCATTTCGAGGCATTTTAGGAGAGCTCATTGGGCCTGTCGCTTTCTCAATCGCCAAATAGATACTGTCTGAGATGCGATGTTATCATTATTTATGATATTTAATAATGCATGTTCTCATTCCTACTTGTTAGATTGACCCAACCGCTTTACTTAAGGCTTAACCCGTTGTTGAGTACCCGAAAACCGATACCGTTATCACCACTTCAGATGGATGTTCTTCTGTTGCTGATTCTTTCACGATCGAAGGTTATAGGACAGACGGGGGAAGCGATGTTGTAGACAACGAGGAAGTCAGCAGGGACCTACTCGTACAGGGATATGCCATTCAGCTTTGAGCCATGAGCATAGATTCCCCAAAAGTAGGGTGCCTTTACAAAGGGGGCGGAAGTGGGATACTCTACTGGAAAGGAATCTCCGTCTGATACTGGAAAAGCAAGTGAAAAAGCTTAAACTCTCAGTCCTGCTGCTAAGCCAGCAAGAGAGTCAAAGGTCGGAAATGTAAACAGTGGAGCGGAAGTAGCCCATCACCCAAGTAAACCTGAGAGTTCAACCGATTCAAAGATCATACTTGAAGCCTGGAAAGTGAGCCGATAACGAATTCTATGGCTAAGTCCAAATATGCCAAATCCGTCTTAAATTCTTTTGATCGAGAGGTATCAGACAGAAGATGCGATTGTTTAAAGGGTTCTGCTACTATTTCCCTCCTCTCCCTGACAGTAGGGGGTAGCGCCATAGACCGGATCTTTGGCGAAGATAAAAGACAGTCCCCCATTTGTTTTAGCCCGACACACTCTCTTCCAACTAACAAGATGATTGTGACTATATTCCGCTGAACCACCCCAAAGAAAGTTGGCATTCACTTGATCCAGACGATGACAAATAGATGCCGGAAGTAAAGCTGTTTGCATTGTATGCAAAGGAATAGCAGAGGTCGTAGATTGGATTAAGGTTCGTCTCCCAGCCGGACTAAGAATTTTACCCTTCCAACCTGCCAATCTTTTAAAGACTTTGTCAACAATAGGGGCATATAACTCCTTAAAGGCACGCCCATGAACAATCGGCACTCCCAACCCCTAAATTGTCAGTAAGAGGAATAGTACTCCGCCTACTCAAGTCCTCCGCGATCTCGCGAGAAAGATTAGGAGACACAAATAGTTTCGACTTCGCGGGAGAAATAACCAAGTTAGAAGAACTCGAAAACTCTTCCACACAAGCTTGTACCACAGACAATTGTTCTGCTGAAGCATTAGCAAACAACATTCTATCATCTGCGAAGAAAAGATGAGAGATAGCAGGACCTCTGCGAGTAATCTTGACTGGCTTCCAATCCCCTTTAGCAACAGCATCATTGATTAAATGGGATACTCAATACACAGAACAAAGAGATATAGTCTCTTGTCAGAGCCTTGGCGAATGCCTCTTTTTGGAGAGAAGAAATCAGTTCTCTCACCATTCCACAGGATTGAGAAAGCTGGATATAGTAAGCCCTCCAACAATATGAATGACTGGCTTTCAACAAATTTATGAATGACTTATTAACTCAGTTAGTTGAGAAAGCAGTTCAACCTACTCTTTCGCCTGAGATGTATTTGAAGCTCGTTAGCCTATAAGATTCCGCTAGCAGAGCAGCTAGAGAGATAGAGATCATTATTCGCATAGATGAATAAACCCCAAACCTTCTTCGATGTGCCAATTAGGCATGCCTAGTTTCTTAATCACCTCTTAGATTAAATTAGATTCTTCTACAAGAATAATTTCCAGTTGCTGCAAAAAGTCATTCGGTCCATCATCTAAACGCTTCTGGACACCATTCAGGCGGGCTAAAAGTAGAAAGAGCGCTGTCCAAACGAATTCGGGTATAATTCAACCCGTCACCTTTCTTGCACCAAGTGAAAGAAGGACCAGAGGCACCAAGATCGACGAGATTACTGTATTGCAAACAGTCTAACATTTTCCGACAGTTCGATAAATTTACACATCTTCTACTGCTCTTCTCATCAGCAGAGAGGACTTGATTAAAATCTCCCATCAAAAGCCAAAGAAGATCATGTGACTCACTAGTTCCAGAAATTGTTTGCCAAAGACCTTTCCTGTCTAGAGCATCTGGGCTACCATAAACTGCCGATAGGAGCATTTCTGGTTCACCTTGATTCTGTACTACTGCATGAATAATCTGATCTGAGTAAGCTACTACCTCAAGCTGTGTCACATTCGAATTCCAAAACAAACAAATACCACCCGAGAAACCCTCCGCTTTCTAAAATAGTTAGAAAAACCAATCCGCCTACAAACCCGATCAGCCTTTAAACCCAAAATTCTAGGTTCCAGGATGATGAGTATATGCAAACGGTGTAAAGAAATCAAATTACGAATATTTCTTATACTTCTACGAGAGGCTGCGCCCCGTACATTCCAACTGACAATATTCATAAATAATGATGTAGGAAAGAGCAATAAGCACTTATGCCTGCATGTCATCACGACCGAGGTTTTCTACCTCCATATCTCCGATTATTTCATCACGAGGTGAATGCAAATCCTCGTCAACAATGGTCTTTCTTTCTTGGGCTGCTCCATTCACTCCTATTCCAACATTGGATTCCCCTGGGGGATAATTTGCTATTGGTTGAGAGTGACTATCTTGTGACATGGTATGGTGTTGATTAGATGAAGTTTCCACTACTTCCTCATCCTTGTGTAGTCGTTGTTTTTCTTTAATGGCACTGTCGGGGGCTTTGTCTATGTTACCAATACCAATGAGTGGCACCGTCTCTGTGGTAGCTATTTTAATTCTTTGAGTATCCTACCAAGTCCACCTTATTTCTTCCTCCTTTGTTAGATAGCTCAGCAGCAGCCTGAAGATTCCCTTTAAAAGCACCCTTGTCTCGGCTCCTGTTTTGCCTAGAAAAGCTCCCCCCACCGTTGGCTGTTGATGGGTTTGTCCGAGTATCCGTACCGAAATAAATCACCTTCTTGCTCTTTTGGTTGTGGGTGAGTCTTATTATGATTGATTTGTGTATCGATCGTAGGGAATCTCTTTTCAAGAAGAAGAAAGTATTTCGCATCCAGCTGAAGAGGCATTGTCCTTTTCACTAGGGGTTTCAGGATCTCTCTCTTCCCTTCCCTTTGGGCTAACTCCTCATCTCGGAAGATGAAGCAGTAAGCTGTAATCGCTCTTCCATGACCTTTTCCTCTCTTGCTTGCTGATGAGCATAGCTTTCTTCAAAGTCATTATGGTCTTTCTTTCTTACGGGGCTTTGATGAGACCTTTCTTTAAAGGAAAGGAATACTAGACAACTGCTAGCTAATTCCCCTCTCGCCCAAGAAAATTGCTATGTACTTTTTTTCAACAGCTTGAGAATTCCCCATAAAAAGAAATAAGCAGCGGGTTCCCTGTAGCAACTTTTGTCTTAGACTTCGGGCTTGGAGATGCTGGAAGAGGGTTTCCTGTCCTGTCTTATCTTCTTGTTTAAGGCCTGGTCTTCCTTGCTGGCTAGGGGACAGAGGTTTAGTAGATTGTCGCTTTCGAGATCCAACAAGGAATGAATCCATAAAGACCTCATGCCCAAGAAAAAAGCAATAAATAGGCTCTGCTTTTCCTCACCGATATGCGGAAGAAGGGGTCTAAAGCTGGGTTGCACGTGATGCCATTGATGATGCTTTTCTCGTTTACCCGACCCGGCACGTAGCTCTCAAAGGTACCTGGGGCGCCAGCTTCTAAATCAGAGAATCTAGATGAGAGCATGAATATTCAATATCACACATCAACATTCACTACTTACTATACGATATTTATTGATGCAGATACACCTCTCCATCTCGCCCTTTAGAAGAGGGAGTCGAACAACGACGAAACAACTGCAGACGAACTGTAGAATCCGGTTCGAAGGATGTTTTATGCAAGGGGGTCTTATTCTATTCCTCCTGCATGCAAGACCGAGCCGAACTCAACCACAGCTGGTACTATGGAACGAACAGAAGGTGATGCTACCACAGCGCCGAAAGGAAAGCCAGTGACGCATCTTAAGCCAAGGACGAGTACGAAGAAGGGGACGAAGGAGTAAGGCGAAGAGGGATATTCTAGTCTTTCTTATGAGTTTCGATGAATATCGATCGTATATAATTATCTTTCTTCCGTTCTTCATTGAGGAGAAGAGAATCAGTTTCAAGAATGACCTGCTTGTCGTTCTCGTGCTGGAATAAATAAAAAACCTCCTTCCTTCTCTCACTAAGGAAATCCAAGTTCCATTGGTTCATCGGCTCACCGGTCCGGGTCAGCAGCTCTTACTTCAATTCCCAAAGCATTAGCCAATTAATAAACTGAGCTTTCACGTAGAAATTCCGCTTCTTAGGGAATTCCTTATCTAAGGTTTCTTTCTAAAACTGTAATGAAGTCGGGAATTAGGATTCCTAAAACCCCTTGGCCAGCTGAGTCAATAGCTGCTGCAGATGCAGATGAAATTGATTTTATTGTGTCGTTTCCAAAAAGCGTTGAAAAAACCCCCGCATGTAATCCATGTAAGCTGTTTCCTTATTGAAGAACTGTCCGATGCTCTCATCTATGGCTCGAAGTGAATGAGGAAAAAGCAGTTCAAGCAAGTTAGGGTGATGCAAGTGAAGAGATTGCTACTTTTAACCCCAAACAAAGCCTTACTTCCAGCTGGGTTATTTCCCATTTATTTAGCATATGGGGAAATGGAATACGGACAGGGCATTATTCAATAACTGGATGGATAGACTTATAATCTGAGGTTACGGGCCTAGCTTCATCTATAAAAGGAGGAAGGGAGACGGGATACACGAGACATAATAAATGGATCATTGCCATTATAAAATACCGGGTCATCCTCCTCAAGAGGAAGAAGGACCTGAAAAGGCCTTGGCAATGAGGAAAAGTAATTCATACCTCTCGTTGGTGAGAGCTCATCGGCTCTCCTCATAATCTCATAATAAAGGGTGTAAAACGAAATCTTTCCGAACTAATAGATTGGCTTTCTCCAAGTCCTCTTCTAAGGTCTCGAACCTGACTTAATCAGCTCGGCTAAGACATCTTTTATTGCAAAACATCTAGTAAGCCATCTTCATTCCCGGGACTCTCAAGTCCACTGATTTTCATGAGATTTCCTTAAGGGCTTCCTGGTAAGTCAGCAAACCCCTAAATTGCTCGTGTGCCAGTAAGACGGAAGTACCCGTTGCTCATACATAGGAAGCCTCTAGCTCATATGCTTGCGTAGTGAAGATGGCAGTGAAAATAGACTAGGCTTTCAACAGCTCGAGATAATAAACACCAATCAAATAAGTCTGCAATCCCTCTATTCAATTAGAATTCGGACTTACGGTGCTGTCAGCTTCGTATTTGCGCTTTGAGGAAGTGGATCTGCTGCTGTCATGTCTAGCCTTTCTTTAGAGCTGACTTTCTCAAAAGCGGGATGGATTTCTCATAGCTTTGAAAGTCTTACCTTTGAATCGATTAACTTACTCTGGCTCCTCGTATGGGCGAAGAAGCATCTCAGGTTCTACCACGCAAGGGTTCATGTAAGCCCACAAATGGTTTCTTTCCCACTCCTGAAAAGGAAACTCGAAAGCTTATACGGTCAGAGCCAATAAAATGAATTGCATCTGCAGCTATTGAATATGCAGCTAACTCCTTTCATGATTCCCAATCCTTTTTCAACCTCCTATGGGACTAGTTGATAATCTCCTCATTTGCTAACCATTCAGAAGAAGATAAGATACACCCAAAAGCAAAAGAGTAAGCAGGAAATGAATGACTTGAAAGATCTGCTAGCAGGACTCATAGACCCGTATCTTTTAAAGAGACGAATTGGTACGTATGGGCTTCGCCAACCATCTGTGCGTGAGTACACAGCTTATCTCTGGCTTTAAGCATCGTCTTGTAGAGGTCTCCTAACAGCATGTCATCGACCTTGAGTTCCTTTGACTCAATCTCTATCAGTGTCTTCTGTCTGAGTTCATCTGGGACTGAGTGGAGGAATGTATACTTGAGATCGCTGTTGTTCAAACCATTCAGTAAGTAGAAGTACTTACAGAACCGCTGGTTGTCTTTGTCTAAGTCTCTTTTTTTCCAGTGAACAACATCTCAGTAGATAGAATTGTTCTCTGATTCGATCTTCAGTATACTGCTTTGATCCACATAGAATGGCTTCATACTTCTCTATGAAAGTTGTGAAGCAGTTGTTGTCTAGCGCCTCTTTCTTGAATGCATCGCTGAGCTGGGTCCAGATTTGCTTTAGTGTTCCTGTGATCCTTGAGGTGAAATGGAGGATTACATCTTTTGTGTTGAGTCTGGAATCTGACTGTATTTCTGATAATCCCCATGCTATAAACTCTTGGGATCTCTGTGGCCATTTCTCTGATGGAATGTCATCTATTGTGAATGACTTTCAGTTGTTATAGAGAGTGTGCCTTTCTGAGCTAAACGCATCTTCCATGTGGACTTCTGGATTGTGAACTTGTGGTTCATCATCTGGTTCATAGACATGAGGGACTGTCATGAACACTGACTGTGGTTTTCTGTCCATCTCTGAATCACTTTATGAGGATAGATTTCCATAAGCAGAAGTGCTTTCTGATGGGTTTTCTTACTGCTGAACTGGTACTGTGGGTAGGTTTTGCCTTGCAACTTGCTGTAAGAGTGGGGCTAATGGGTTGGGATGTTTGGACTGTTCAGATATCATCATCTGAGTAGTCGGTGAAGCTGAAGAGCTTGGTGGTTTGTGGATTGGTGCGATGTGGATTCCTTTCCTGCTTGAATCAATTATCTCTTAGAGCAAAGAGGTATTTTTAGAAATAAGTACTCCAAACCTTCACCAACGCCTTGTATACCAGTGACATTGGCGTAGTCACGTCCCACACATTCTTCTTAATGATCTCACCGTTCAAATCGCATTAGTTTGCCTCTGGGCATGATTTGGTAGAGGATTTGCAGCAGCATTTTGAGGCTTATCTCCAGTATCAAAGACCAACTTACCCGTCCGAATCTTACACCTCACGCTTCAAACGAGGACTATTTTCCGTTGAATGACCTCGTGCCACTGAGTGAAAATCGCTAAATGCGTTGTCATCCAACCAATTTGGATAAGGTGGTTGATACTCGCGATTATACCTCAAGCGAGTCAACAATCCTGCTTGCAGAAGTTGATGCAGCGGATCAGTATAGGTGAACGGATTTTGTTGAATTGGTTCCCTTTCTGGAGCAGGCTGGAAAGTTCCTCTGGCAAAGTACCGAGTTGTTGTGGTTTGCATTGTGGGCTGATGCATGCCTGACTGGTTATTTGGAAAAAACGATCTGAAATTCGGCGCTCCAGCATAGTTAACCGCAGGCTGCTGGTATTGATTCTGACCTATATGAAACTGACTCGGCCTATTCACTATTCTGATTCTGATAATAACCCAGGCCTGTACTACCCATCTGCTGATATTGAAAAGAATTTTCTGGAGGCTGATAATAATTCTGGCCTTGCTGCTGATAACCTCCCCATGACGGATTCGACCCCTGGCTAACATTACTCACTTCTGTATCCTTCTTTTTTCTGTTCTGTCCATGGGCCTTCTTATTGTCTGATGCTTCCCCGCTACTAAGCTTTCCAGCCATCACTTGAGTTTCAATTATCTCCCCAGAAGTTGGTAGTTGCTCCACTACTTACAACCCATCTCAGCCCTTTTTTCCAGCTAAACGCAAAGAGAACAATTGCTTCCTTCCTTAACTAAGTCAAAGAGCGGATTCGTACCATCCTGTTAAACAGTCGAGTTGCGGGAAAGAGATAGCATTCGCCACGTTCAAGCGTTCAAACTAGTTCGAACTACGGTTTTGATTCTATTAGGTAATTAGAAATATCGTAAGAGAAGAAGAAATGAGAGAGGAAAGGGAAAGCTTTGATTTTCACGCAGGAAGATTTTTAACGAATCAAAAGGAGACTAAAGGAAGACATCAACAAATTCCAAGACTGGTAGGTCTGCTAAATTGGAAAGCGAATGGAAAACATTCCCTAAAGTAAAGGGGACAAGACCATCACCTCAAGTATGAATCCCAGACACAGAAGGAGAGGCTTCCAGACCCAGCTTCAACAAAATAAGAAAATAGTAATGAGAGGCCCCAGGATTGTTAGCTTTTTAGGAAGGGAAAGGCGTAGGGCGTATGGCCCATGACTCAGGGGATAGAACCCGCTTTTTTCCTCAAGAAAGAGTTCTGACCTTTATCCCCAACCAAACCAACCCACAACGATTGATTCTGGAAAAAAGCTTCGACTAATAAAGAAAAAAAAGGTAATTAAAAAAATGCTTAACTCATGTTTATTCCACAAGTGTATTTCACTCCATTGTCTGACTGGCTATTAGGACATCAATTAGTGAAATAGTACTGGAAATCGCTAGAAATCAAGTACGAACTGAAAAGTCACATCATCTGAAGCAGCAGGCGCCATTTCAACCGAGACCTTCTTATCCTAACCCTGCAACTTCACAACCCCCGCAGCCAGTTACTCAAGCTACTTCATCAGGAGTCAGTGAGCCAGTTAAAGAGAGGCTTACTATAGACCCAATTCCTTATACCTACACTGAGCTCTTACCTCAGTTATTGCAACAAGGTTTATTAGAAAAGTTACCTTTCTCCAACCCTCTGAGGCACCCAAGACCACAATGGTACAATGCCAATGCTCATTGCGAGTATCACTCAGGGGCCGAGGGGCATGCTACTGAAGATTGTTTGAGGTTGAAATACGCTGTACAGGATTTGGTGAAGTCAGGGAAGTTAAGTTTTGCAAATGCAGCACCAGCTAACCCCTTGCCCAATCATGGTGGGAAGCAGGTGGGTATGATCGGAGAGAATGAGACAGTAAAAAGACGGATCCAGGAAGTAGTCACTCCCATGGCGACGGTCTATAGGGCTTTAGTGAAGGCAGAAATGATAGTACCAGGGGAGTTCGGAGAAGAAGCAATGGAGGAAGAATGCCCCTATCATGGTTTGGGGCATGGAATTCAAGAATGTTGCGACTTTAGGGAGAAAGTTCAGAGCTTGATGGATGAAGGAAGGGTGGAATTCTATGTAGAAAGCAAGGAGAAGGAGGTTGATGTTATAATTGAAGAACATGTACAACCCTTCATACCAGCTCCGCCTAAGGTCAAACCTCAGCCATTTGTACCAGCTCCGTCCGTGAACTCACCTCAACCTTTTGTGCCAAAACCACCGACAGTTCTACCAGCCCATATGCAAAAGTCAGTGGCGTCTGTAGTTGTGAAGCCCCCACAGCCATTTGCTTATACAGATAGCCACCAGGTGCCATGGAGGTATGATTTCAGTGTAACTACACCATCAGGGGAAGGCAGTTCGGCTAATGTGTCAGGAGTTGGGAGAATGACCAGAAGTGGAAGGGTGTACTCACCAGAAATGGCAGAATCAGCTCAGAAAAGGAAGGGTGAGACTGTAGTTCCAGAAGCCGGTACAAGGGAATCAGAGGAAGTAGCCAGACCTAGAGAAGAAGAAATTGTTGAAAGGCCAGTATCAGAACATGAAGAATGTGAGTTCTTAAAGATCATCAAGCAGAGCGAGTACCGTGTAATCGAACAGTTGAAGAGGTTGCCTGCTAGAATCTCTATTCTTAGCCTGTTATTGAACTCCGAGGCACACCGAAAGGCGTTGTTGAAGGTTTTGAACCAGTCTTATGTATCCCAGAACATCAGTGTCGCTGACTTGGATCACATGGCAGGCAATATATCTGCACACGGATTCATTGCCTTTGCGGAGAAGGATATCCCAAAAGGAATGAGGAACAGTGTAAAGGCATTGCACATCACAGTCAAGTGCCAAAATGTGAGCATGGGAAATGTCCTGATCGATAATGGTTCAGCTTTGAATATTCTACCCCTCAAAATGTTGAAGAGGTTGCCGGTGGATGAGGCCTGCATTCAAACCAATCATTTAATTGTAAAAGCCTTTGATGGAACTAGGAGGAGTGTTATAGGAGAAGTCGAGATCACCATTGAAGTGGGAGGAGTGCCATTTACCCTGACGTTTCAAGTTCTGGATATACAGCATCCATCTTATTCATGCCTGCTGGGAAGGCCATGGATACACCAGGCAGGGGCTGCTCCGTCAACCTTACATCAGGTGGTGAAATTTCTTACTCCAGAGAAGTTCGTGGAAGTCAAAGGCGATTAAGCAGTTCACCCTCATTGGCGCAGCAAAACCCTTCCAACCAGGTATCAAACCATCAACGTTGAGATTCTCCTCCACCTTGACTAAGCGGCCAATCCCCCTTGAGCACATTCTTCCAATCAGAAACATTCAGGTTCAACCACTGGCTAAGGCTTACCTCCAAAAAGCTTTCACTTTGCACAAAAGCTTGTCTTGACAAGCAGCCAACCACATTCATGTGCTAACCCTAGGGGAGCATGTTTAGCTTTCTAACTCTACATCTACATTACCTTAGAAGATTCTGAGTTAGACTTTTCTAGCTAGCGAATAAGGGGTTCTTTCTTCAGGGGCTTTGATGAGTGGTTTTATCTTGATGTTAGACATGTTCTACGCGAGGGGAATCGGTGCCTACTAAGGAAGCTAAATCAGCTAGTCGTCTTAGCGGAACCTCAAGAAGAAATAGGAGGGTTGTTAGCTGAATCCACTGCAACTCTGACGCTCGTGGAAGGAATCCCTACTTGCATGAGGAGCTCGTGATTTCTTATTTCTTTGATTGGGGAAAGTAATATGGAGCTTTCACCTCTAGTCAAAGTGGCTGAAGAAAGACCCTGGCACGAAGACTAGGCGGCTAGTTTGCGTGTTGACTGACTCGTTGGGGTTTCCGAAGTTGCCCACAGGTTCAAGTGATGTTGAGCCGGAATAAATAGCATCAGATTAATTTCCTGCTCGAACCCGAAGCACCGACAGAACCAGAAGCCGATCCCTCTTCTTTTCCTGTTTCCTTTGAATCGGTTAAACACAGACCGGAAGAAAAGGCTTTCGCACCTAAACCCGCTGTAGAGCAAGGATTAGAAAGGAAAGCAACTTCGCCATAACCGTATCCAGTAAGAAGACCCGGGTTACTGGATTTATTGTCTCCTTAGTATTGAGGTTGAGGTAGGGGTTTTCCGATGAAACTCGCTCGTACAGAAGACGTTTACCGACTTCAACTATTCCCATTAGGGATCTGATTCTTGTTGAGTCAACAGCCGAGCCAAAGCCAAGTAGTTTAAGCGATCGGAAAGGAATCTGACCAAGCCAAGTTCCCAATAGCTCTATCCAGCCTCTCTTGTATTCGAGCTAAACCTCCTCGCTTATTCGTCCAAGTAAAGGAAGGCAGGCCCTTCAAAGCCTAATAAGTCTACCATCCCACAAACATCCATCATATTACTGAAAGGCAGACATCTATTCATGGAAAGAACCGTACCGCCAAGCTTCTCATTACTACTCAGTATGTCATTAAAATCACCGAAGATCAAGCAAGGAAGAGAGACGTCTGAAGATAAATTCTCCAGATAATACCAAAGTCGTTTACGAACTTCAAGAATCGGACTGGGATAGATAGCAGTAAGAAGCCAATCCGGTTTCCCCTGCTCCCTTACAATAGCATGAATAACCTGAGACGAGGAAAAAAGGATTTATCGAACCCCAATTAACTCTACAGCCTTTCTGTGTACGAGCGGAACCTCCTCATAAGAAATTGAAATTAATTTGATCCAATCTTTTGGGTTGTTCAGCTAATTGACGAGTGAGAAATAAAAAGAAGGAAGCCCAGCAGTTCGATTTGTAAGTTTCCGCCGTTAAAGAAGCTGTCTGCATTGTATATAAAGGAATCGACGAGGTAGTTGATTGGATTAAGGTCCTTAGACCATACACACTCAAGACTTTTCCTTTCCACGCAACCAACCTTTTCAAAGTTTTGTCCCCCTTCGATTGTTCGGGAGATTCTACTATTGGTTTTGAGGAAGTGGCTAAAACCGAGGTCTTAGCGGAAATGGACCAGCTATCTCGCGCGAATTCGTTCCGTGATTCTGATGATCAATGGCGGAGGAGGAGTGTCAAGAAAAGAGATCGACTAAAGCAATCAATCAGTATCGAGGTGAGTTGCTTTCATGCATGGTGATCATCTTTTCGTCTTTCTAGATGAGACCGGGCAGAAACCCTTTGTAAATGATAGAAGGCGGCGAATCAAAAATTCTCTTAGACCAAGCGGTTCCCGGCCAATTTAATACCCGATGTCTTTCAACAAAGGGCTATTTACCGTCTAGCCTTTACTAATCAAACCATCTTCACCAATCTTTTTTGTAGGAGAATCAATCCCCATTCCTAAATGTACTGATTAATGAATGGACGTAGTATATATCCAACTACTCCTACGATATTTCGTATTGGATGAAAACAGCGCTCTAAAAGGCCTTCTCAACTGTCTTTTCTATATGTTTACCAGGCGTTGCTTCGGACCCTCCCTCCAACAATGGTAGGGTTTGGAATGCCACCGAGGTTGGAACAAGTAGTCTCTTCCTCTACAAAAAAAGTCGATAATAAGGCCTTCACCTCCAGGAATGAAAAAGCTGCTATCCCCCGCCCTAACAGGAAGAGCTGTCGAGGTCCACCTTTACCTCCATCCAGTCAATCAAGAAAATCAAGAAATGAATAAATAACAATTCAAGAAATCCAATAGATGTGGGTGCCATTCAACTAGAATCCAATTTACTAGAAAAGAAAGGGGGATAGAGTTCGTTTCAATCGAGATTTTAAAACCGTCAAATGCAGCAGATACGAGATGAGCTAACTCAACTGGCCAAAGGTGGGTATGCTGCTTTATACTCCTACTTAAGCTCCAAAACCTGACATACTCAAATTCTAAAGAAGACTGAACCAAGCTAGTCGAATCCTAACTTCTATCGTTCGTGAACCAATCGTAACCTAACCTAGGAGCAGCGTGACCTTGACCGCAAGGGTAATGAAATGATCCGCGAGGCTAGCAAATGGAGTCCTGAATGAACTAGCTCCTGCTTGTGAAGTATGGAAGGAGATCAAACCTGAGACGAATCATTCCATGAAAGAGAAAAACTTGGAATCAATTTATGCTGCCGCTCGTGTTTGGAGTCTTTCCCCAGACATTACCGATGAGACTGCTCAGTTTTGGCATTATTTCCATCAGTCGTTTCAGGACACTGTTTCCAAATTCAATCAACTAGATAGCGCTCTTGATCAAGCAGAAGAACAAAGGAGTGAGTTTGAGAGATGCCAAAAAGACATTGAGGATAAGAATTCCAAAGTGTTTGAGGTGGAAATTCCAACTGACGAGGGGAGGAGTTATTCTAAGAACCCGCTCTTAACCTCTTCTATGACCTTCACTTTTGAGTTTGCTTTGATCAACAAATACCAATACCTATCTATAAGAAGTTCCCCAGTCGAACAAAGAAAGAGAGGAGTTAATCGTCAGCGGAGTTAGTTAATCGGGGAACAATAGGCTTAACAACCTCCGCATAAGATGCTTAAACTTTTGCGTTAATTTTATATAGAGAGAGAGGGAGAAAGGCAAGCAAGATCAGGCACTATCATCGATAGCGCAGGGGGCATTCGCTTTCTTGAAAACTAACTGGTTAGCTTCCTTCTGCCTCAATCGTTAACTTTGATAAAACCCCGTAAAAATGGGTATCTCATCATTTCCTTTCCTAAAAAGAATTTCAAATATTAAATTTTGATAAAACACCGTATTTTTGCTTACTTTTTAATTTCCGGTAACAAATTGAATTAAAAATGGACAAAAATGAAGACTTTTCTCGCTATATGGGATAGAACTTTGCATCTTTTTCATGATCTCTATGAGTGAAATTAGCAAAATGAACTTTCTCCGCTATATGAGATAGAAAGTTTTCGATTGAGAATGAGATTTCTAACCGGTTTGGAAAATGAGTAGATTATCAACTAGCCCTTCGAAAGCTAAACAAACCGGCAACAGCTATAACATTTTCTGTTCACCGGGAAATGCAAAAGTAGCTCTCTCAATGTCCAGCCAATAACCAATTGAGGAAGCCAGCCGAATCCTTATATACGAGAAGGCGGGAAGAAAGGGATCATATGCGGTGAGGGAGGACGACCGGAAGCATGTCTTTACTGGGAGAGGAGCGAAAAGCCTTAGCAACGTGCCTCAGTTGTCTGTGTGTGTATGAATGTCTGAGTGGGACCTTTCCTCTAAAAACTAAGATTTTATTTTTTGCTTCAAGGCGCTACGAAGTTCTATTATTACTGTCCTATGCGGAGGGAGCAGGAAGAATTTCGTTCTAGTGGGTTATTTCTCCTCTAAGAGTGTACATATAATAGCGGATCTCTTATCTATCTTTGGGCTGTCCAAGCCTAAAAACAAGAGTTCCAGGGGGCGAGCCATTGCCCTATTTGCTAGAGTTTTCAAAGGCCTGAAGATAGAAAGAGGGAATTATCTTCTTTCTCTTTAAAAGGGAGCCAGACCTAATAGCCCTGGATCGACTAGCACTGGACTTTCTTAAGGCAGGGGATTTGAGTTCCGACTTAAGAGTAATAAAAATGTTATAAGTGAAAAACCAAAAGACAAAGCGCATCGCTCGTCAGTAAAGTCAGTTATTCGTCTTTTAGAATCGAGTGAGAATAAATATTTATTTGGGGTAATTCTTCTGCAATTCGTTCTTTCCGCACTACCGTATTGAACTGAACTCAGTATTGAATCAATTCAACTTATTGAATTAATTCTGTAAGTAACAATTGTATATCAATAACTAACTGTAACAATCTATTCAGTACAGTCAAAACATCCAACCATTTCCACTAGGGGCTTGTCTAACCAACAATCAGTCCAAAAAGCAGTGGTGGAGCCATCCCCAATTCTCCATTTCAAGCCATCTCTCAATACTACCAACGCATGAAGCAGGCACTTCCAACCTTCGCCTTTCCTCAACCATGATACAAGGGATTGAAGCCCCATCAACAAAGGGAGAGCCTGAACCAGGATCCGCGGCAAAGAAGTGGGAATAGAACTCCACCACATGCCGCTGTAGAGCATCCACTTCCCAGTTCTGTTGAGCCTTCTAGTGCCACCATGGCTGTCCAATATCCTGAGTGGAAAGATGCAATGTTGCAGGAACTTGATGCATTGAATAAAAATGAGACCTGGCAGTTGGTTCCACCCCCATCAAATAGAACGATAGTCAAGTGCAAGTGGGTTTTCAGGATAAAAAGAAACCCTGATGGATCAATCTCAAGGTACAAGGCTCGTTTAGTTGCAATGGGATTCACACAAAGACCTGGTCTTGATTTTAATGAGACGTTTAGTCCTGTGGTGAAATCTGTAACGGTGAGGACAATTCTCTGCTTGGCAGTTTCTTATAACTGGCCATTACATCAATTTGATGTAAATAATGCGTTTCTACAAGGGCAGCTCAATGAGGAAGTCTATATGACTCAGCCTCCCCTTTTCCATGACAAAACGAAACCTGGTTTTGTGTGCAAATTAAAAAAAAAGGCCATCTATGGATTAAAGCAGGCTCCTCGAGCATGGTATTCAGCTCTTAGTTCCTTCTTGCTGCAGTATGGGTTCATAAATTCAAAGGCAGATCACTCCTTGTTTATCTACCACAGAGATGGAGTTCTTGCTTTCATGCTCATCTATGTAGATGATATTATAGTTACAGGGAATCAACAAGGTTTTCTCACTTCCTTTGTCAAAGATTTGTCAGCTCAATTTTCATTGAAGGATCTCGGAAGCTTGAATTTCTTCCTTGGCATTGAAGTTGTGCCAACTACTCAAGGCTTATTCCTCTCTCAGCATAAATATATTGCTGAAATTTTAGAGAAAACTAGCATGACGGGTGCTAAAGCAGAAAATTCCCCATTGTCTACAACTACATCATTGAAACTTAATGATGGAACAGCAGCAACTGATGCTGAGGAATACAGGAAAATAGTTGGTTCTTTGCAATATCTAAGCCTCACTCGGCCTGACATTTCATTTGCAGTGAATAGATTATCGCAATTCATGCACAAACCAACTCAGTCACACCTTGCTGCATTGAAGAGGGTCCTCAGGTACCGGCACATTGTTTCATGGTATTAATATCAACAAAGAGAAGAATTTCAGCCTCACAGTCTACACCGATTCAGACTGGGCTGGCGATCCTGATGATAAAAGATCAACATCAGCCTTTGTGATCAAATTTGGCTCAACACCAGTTTCATGGAGTTCAAAAAAGCAAACCACAGTGGCTCGGTCCTCTACAGAAGCGGAATACCGAGCCATTGCAGCTGCTGTCTCGGAGGTTGCTTGTCTTCAACCCGGGGGAGCCCGAAGGGGACAAACTACCTTACCGTAGGGCCAAGGGGCGGAGCGCTGATAATGGCTAGCTGTCGTTGAAGCTTTATACGTGATTCCCTTTCCAATATCATCGCTACAGTGGGAGATGAAGTCAAGGAAAAACAGTCGGCATCTATCGACATACCTGAAATCCGCAACTCCTCGTTGCTTAGCTAGTGTAGGGATCCAGTTATCGACATCGCATCTCCCTTCTTAGTTAGAAGAGGCATAAAGCACATCGAAGATTATCCAAGCGATTAACTAAAAAGACACTTATACTCTAGATCTATGTGAAGCCGTATCCCATAGAAAGATAAGCATGGAATAGCAGTAAAGCATATGGTTCCATCGTCTACCATATAAGAACGACAAATGAGATCTCAGGTAATCATAGGCAGCAGAAAGATTATAATAAATTACCTTTACCACTCGATCCTAATCTAGGAACGATCACCTTGCCTTTACTAGACTAGAATTGCTATCACTTACATACAATCAATGGTGCACTCATCAATCATACATAAACAATATCATAAGATTAAGTACAGAGAATCCGATTTGAATGTAACATGCATAGAATTGAATTAAGAACATACGTCTCGCCATAGAAAGATGAATATAAATCCACATTAGAAATAGATAAGAAGTATTAGGGGACTACTCACTCATGATCTTGAGTGAAATCACCATTGTTCTAGAGAGGGGAAGGCTAAGAAGAGAAAAGAACATACAATATGCTAATGTAAAATTTTACTAAGGTTGGACGGCTAGGGTTATGAGAATACCTTGTATTTATAGGCAAATACTAGGGCCTAGGGTTAGCTAGGATGCACATCTTGGCTTTGGACTTGAGTGTGGCCGGACATAGTCTTCATTCTGTCATATGTATACACACATCAACCATATCGCAGCACACATGTCTTGGGCGGCTCCTTTAGGCTTCATATCTTCTCAAGCTATCTCTTTAGGCTCCATAGGTAAGAAGTCAAGCTTCCCTTGATGAAGATCTCGATCATTGCTTCCTTATGTACACACATATGAGACGTGTCCACATATCAACTTATCTTTCTCGTTCCTTGCTTGAGTTCTCCTTTTGATGTCCTTGAAGTGATCCACATAGTCATGGGCTGCTCCAAAGCTTGCTCCACGTCCTAGAGAATCCATAAATGCTCCAAATAGCTCCATTTAGCTCCTATTTCGATCATAATGCAACTTTCTCTCCAAATAGGCAGGCCTACAAGTGCAAAACGCCATAGACGGAGGATACAGTAAGTTCAGATACTGCTAGCAGGTTGATTCCCTTGCTCAGCAAGACCGTCCTTTTACTAAAGTAGAGAATAGGAGATTCATTCGTTTAAGTGGTTAACGCCATTAGCCTTTAATTCGTTTGGAATCGCTAGTAATCGCGGATCAGCATGCCTGCTTTGCAGCTATTTCGGAGTGGAAAGGTACCCAACCTAAGAATAAGAAAGAGTAAAGAAGTACTTTGTTCGAATCAACGTGTGTCACGAATGAGAGATTTCTGCTCTTACCTAGAGTTCAACCGATTCAGTAGAAGCTGCTTGATCGAGAGGTTCCGGAGCTGATAGCATTTTCTCCTTCACGCATGTGGATTACCATTACTCCTCTTATTTCTCCTCTGAAGAAGAAGCCAACCAAGGACGATATGGGTTTTCAAGACCTGAATTCCCGGGATTTGTTGGACTAGAAAGCGGATTCTAAACTCCCACGGTAGTACGACCATGAGGACCCTTCGTTTCCTGGGACGCCGCATTGCTTGTAGTGTTACCTCCCGATGTTGCACCCCCCGCACTTGTTCAGCTAGAATCATAGTAAGTCCCCTCCCTCGCTTTAGACAAACCGAGTGAGTCCTATTCCAATCGCAACCCCACCAGATGAAGTTCTTGCTTCCGGGTCTTTCCCAATAGAAAAGTCCTATGTGATAGGTTTTGGATAGCTGCTTTTGGTATACTAGAAGAACTAAACCCCTTCTCATTCATCGAAATCCGCATCTTCGGAATCACCGAGGAGAGTGGGAAAGTTGATGGCAACGGCTGGAGACAAAGCCAAGGTTCTTTTTACTTTTTTTATTTCATACTTGAATGCCTCTTTATACGTCAATTTCTTATTAAATTGCTCATGCTGATTCTCGGGAAATGGGATTATCAGCTAAAGGTTAAGAGCGGGTAGGTAGTGAGTTCTAATAACGATTGGTTGGTTGTTTTGGTATAGGGCTTTTGTCAGCTAAGCCCTCCGGAATCTTTATTCGTAGCGGGCTGCATTAAACGCCGGGGACAGTAATAATAGAACAAATTCCATGTGGAAGCTAGATTGCTTGGTTGGCTAAACTGAGCTTGAACGTAGGTAGATTTATAGAAAACACCAAATGATTGCGAGCGGTATCTTCGATTTCTCCTTTTCTTGTCTAGCCTCCAGCCTCTCGCTCCATCGTTCACTTGGAGTAAGATATAGGCGCTTTGCCCTTCTTTCCTTTGCTTCGGGTTAGGAGATTATCAACTAGCCAGCCCCTTCAGTTACTCAAGTAGGAAATGAAAGAGAAAAGCTATAATAAATACGGGGTTTCATCAATTGAGTCGATTGAGAATTACTTTTCAGAGGGAATCCTTCTTTTAAGCCGGGTTTCCTCATTTTTGCAGATGACGAATTCGATTTCTTACCTGAAATCTCGTGGAGGACAAAAAAGACGGGTTTCTTCAACTTATCCGATTTCTTACTTCGGGAATGAGCGAGATGAGTAGGATTCCTAGTTACCAGTACTAGTCCAATACCCGCGGATGAGAGCGAATTCATGATTGATGTTTGTGCATTGAAATAGGTCTGATGATCGGATTTTCCATCGTGAGAACCCCCAAACGAACGTGAGGTTAAACGCACTACAATGGGCAATGCCTTAATTTATGACATCTTGCGAGACCGCCTTTGAGGCATGAGAAATTCAGTTCTTTTCCCATTCCACAAGACAGCCATTCTAGTGCTCGTCACACAATCCTCTCTTAAGAGATAACTCCAAAAGCAGCTAGCTTTCTCTATGAAACGAACTGCTTTTAGAAAAAGCCGAGAAAGAGTCAATGCATTGTCTGATTACACCCAACTGCTCCATCGAGGCCTTGGCAAAAAGCATTTTGTCATCGGAAAAAAATAAGTGAGAAATACATGGCCCACGACGAGAAGCTTTAATCGTACACCAAGCTTTCTTGTCAACACAATCAAGTATCATGTACGATAAGCGCTCCATTACCAAAATAAATAGGGAGAGAGAGGGTCTCCTTTAGTCGCCCTTGAGGTTTCCTATGGGGCTTTCTTTCCGTAGTGGCTTAAAGTAAGGGAAGGAATGGAATCTGCCCATGAGGAAAAGAGGAAGTCTGGAGTCGAGAAACAGCTTTATAAGGGATGAAAAAGCAATCTCTGTTGAGTATCGATTCTTATCTATCAAGAAATGAGAATTCCTATCTAAAGATCTCATCCAAGTAAACCTGAGAAGAGAGTGAAAGCGATTGTTGCAACCGAAGAGATAACGTTTTCTGTTAGAAAGATGCTAGTTCAAGAGAAGAAGAATGAATGTTTACCCAATTCCAGTTACAGTTGGAGTTGTAGAAGGAGAATCTAATGTCGAGTAATCATCTGACTAATTGGGAAATGCAGAATAGGACTCGTAAGAAAGAACTCGGCAGGCATTCTCCATTCCATAACCGGATCCTCTCCCTAGGCTCGAATCATACCAACCAATAGACAAAGCAGAAGCAAGACTGACACCGGAAAACCCGCATCTCTTTTATTCAATTTTTGAATAAGTGAAATAGTGCTGCGAGGGAGTCAGCAAAAAGGTAACCGGATGCCTGGGACTTAGGAGTCTCTTAAGAAAGGAAGAATAAAAAACATATTTCAAATGATGAATAGAAATATGCTTTCAGCTGAAGTACGCGCCAGATATATTACTCGAAAAGACTGATTTTTTTGAATTATCGTATTGATGAGAACCCTGCAGCCGCGGCTGTCACCGTCATCGCGAGAATTATCATAGCTATATATAAATCAGCACTTTTTGGTGAATCATCATCGGGAAAGCCATCTAAGGTCAAGCGCAAGCGTGAATTCTGTTGGTAGCTTTTCTATGATGAGTTTTTCACTCATTCCCAACCCAAACTCTTTACTACCAGTAGCAACGTTCAGAGATTCTATCAACGCAGTTCTATTGAGATCATAGGGCTGCCTTACCGGAAAACAAATCAGTCTCGGAGGAATGTATTCAATAGAATTCCCTTCTTCGGGTGGCAAGCCAGGAGCATACTTTCTCTAAATCAAATGGAGAAGGTAACTATTTCAAAGTTCAAAGCTAAGTGCTCACCAAGCCTTAGGAGTGCCTGTGGATCTTTGCATCTAGGGTTCTGGCTTTTGCTTTAATAAGTGAGATATCACTCGTGCCTTTTTTCTTCCCCTCGGAATTGATGTCCTAAATGCCTTTTCCTTTATTAGGTTTCTTTTTTTTTGTTCGGATTAGCCAATCAAATCAAGCTATAGAACTTCCTGAACCAGATAGTGTGACGGCGTAACTTCTTGCTATCTATCAATTCCCAGAGTTTAGTTCAAAAGGGTGATCTAGGATTTGCTATTTCCTCTAAAGCTCGAACAGCGGAGAACTATTCCAACTACCCTGCTGCTAAAATCCTTCTTTCCTCGATTCCTATGAGGGCCAGATAGACTTTTATCTGTATTTGAATCGAGGTGAGGGATAGCTCGACAACAGCCCAAGTTATGCTTTCAAAAAGAATGGAATTGAGTTCTCCCTTTACAGCTCCCATGAATAGAAAAGGAGGCTTGTGCCACTAAGGAAGAGAAGGGGTTGCCGATATTGAATTCCTTCCCCTCAGGCTGTTACTGAATGAATCTGGTAACTAATGCCGCCAGAGAGGTGCCGCATCGCCTACGACAACTTCTTTTGCTGAATCAGTATATGAGACTACTTGCTTCAACGAAGGATCCACTTCAATGAAAAGACTTATTTCACCGAGTAGCGGAGGAGGAACTACTGGCGGCTTTCGTGGAGAACATCGAACTGAGGGCTCCTTAGTTAGGCTCAAAATGAGCGAAAAGGCGATCCACGAGGCGACGGTATCACCCTACCTAGCGCTGCGATCAAACTCAACTCTAGTGAGTCACACATAGAGAAGAAGCGCATAACTAAGAGGCGCCTCGCACGAATACCATGCTTAGCACACCTTAGGGGGCGAGAGGCCGCCTTGAATCCTAGACCTCCTATTCTGAGCTGGGTTGACAGCCGCAGCTCATATGGAATGGTTTGAATGTAATTCAACCACCCCAAAGGACTCCTAGAAGTCACGATTTTCTTGACCGATAAAGGAGACACAGATATGAATGGTCCTCTCGGACGCAGACCATCTGTGTTGCCTACTAGATCCAAGTAGTACAGAGAGCTAAGAGAGCCAAAGCTGGCCAACCTTAACTCCTATAACCCTCGCACTCCTCGAACTGAGGTGACAAAACCTCACATCAGAGCTTTGCTCTTGACGCCTCCCACACTCTGACTTCAATGATGGGAACAAGAGTTCTCCGCCTTACTATACTATATATTTTTCATAGAATAGGCGGCGAAACCCCTAAACTCTCAAACAAAATACGAATAAGATCTTCTCTTACGATATTTATTGAAACGAATAATCAACTCTATAGATCTTCCGTTGAGCTATATCTTCTCTCTCTTCTGTCGTATAAGATTGAGTTTCGCCCTATTCTGCGACAAGAACAACTTCCCGAGCTGCTTCATTCAAGTGCAGCAAAGACAAAAACCTCAGAAAATGCTCGAGACTGAATCTTCGATGGTTTACTTATCTTCTGGGCTACTTCCGCTGGCATCTTCCTTCGTAGCTACATCCCTTATCCCTTTTGAAGTACGCGTTTACAGTCCTTCTTCTTGACTCATTCACTGAGAGCCTAAGATCAATAGACTTCGGGCTCACGATCGATGGTTCTAGGCATTCTTCCCCATTCCTCAGACGAAAGTAGAGTAAGTCAATCGACTATCTATCAATGTATGGGCGGCAAAGACTAAAACTCCAACCTAAAACATAAATTAAGAGCCGGTACCGAAAGCACTTTCTTTAACGAGAGAAAAAACTCCTTTGGCGGGGACAAAGTCAACAGGGAAGGAAAGAGCCAGCTAGTACAACCATAGCTCATCAATAGGAAGTACCGGGCAGACTTGTCGAACTCTTAGGCGCAGTTCTCAAGTCAACGAGTTAGGAGCTCATACCGGTGTAAGCAATTACGTGGAAGGGATCCGCTTTAGTCAGCCATTAGCCGAAGGTACAGAAAGCCACAACCTCTTCCTTCTGTTGTTCTTTCTACTGAGGGATTGTCGTCTTGATTCCTTCCTTATAGGCTCGGTTATTGTACTAGTACTGTGAATGGGAACAAGGAATGAAATCTTTCTAAACGAATAAATACTTCGATCCAATAGGAACTGAGGAGAAAAATTATCATGACAGTTGAACTCGTATTTTAGTACAATCACAGATTCTCAAGCCCATAACCATACCATAAATAAAAGGACTAACGGAAATAGACAACGAGAGCCTAGCTGCATGTAGCGCTACGCGGCGATAAAAGTCAAAGCGCCAAGACCCTATCACTACGCAAGATCTCAGTGCAATAAGCCCTCTAATTAATTGTTTTTCTTTTCTGAATAGATAGATTCAAGGTAGGTCTCGTACTCAAAATGAAATCAGTCTAAACCCGATAGTGATCTTCCTACTTTCAACACCTGATAGTATGCCCTCTGACGTAGATAGTCCATCAAAGCAAAGCAAGGCGAAGTGGACAATGAAGGTAGACCCCGAAGCCAATGCCAAACAAGACTAAGCAGCTCATTCTAAAGAAAGGTTAATATAGAATGCGATAGCAGTTTCGATTGATTAATCATCACCCTATTCATTCTATCTACGCTCTTTGAGCTCCTCAAGCCCTAGAATAAAAGCTGGTAAGTCAACTAAGTTAAGTCATCAAAAAAAGTAGAGATTAGCTTAGTGATCAGTTAGTAGTAACGGGACTTTCTCAAGGTGCGTTTAGCCCTTTCTTCGCTCTTTCGTGCCATTAACATAGAAAAGCCCTTCTGTCTTCGCCAAACCCGGCCGGTACTCTTCTCAGCTTCGGCAATCTAATCCCTCTGACTCTTCGAACAGGAGGAAAGCTGACCAGCGGTAGCACCTTAGGCCAAACAGACACTCGTAGTAAAGCCAGGCACCTACGCCCTCTTCGACTTACGGTACGGCATCTTATTCGATTCGCTACGCTTCGCTTTTACCTTCGGAAAGTGCAAGATTCATGAAAGAGAGGACTCTTTCTAACTACGAGTAGGAGCTGTGAATAGAATCAATTCATCGATACGAATAATATAATTCACTCTATAGATCAACCTATTCACATTCATTCCGTACTTCTATAATGATATTCCCGGGATCGCCTCTACTAGATCACTCTACTGGGACCGATCGATCTCATGTTGGGATAACTCGTCGTGTTGACCTCGCGTAGACCTTAGGGGGATAGTATGGATGCCCCCGTGTTGCCCACCGGTCTGGATGCTCGTGCCCTTCCATTCGCCTAAAAGCTCGTTTGACAGTCTTTCGCATATTGGGAGTTGAGGCTTCGTAGCGCACTCTTATGTTTCAGACGTTAATATTCTTACCTTTACTCCCCTCTCTTAAGTGGTGCATGGACCTTTACCTGAGAATCCAAAATCTTCATCTGTCTCTCACTCTCGTACCATGCCTGTGAAAAGGTCTCTTGATGTTCCCTCTTGTATAATAGTTTCGGTCTCAAGGCTGCCAGCCCCCTTCGCCTTACGGCTCACCTTCTTCGCCCCCTTGCCTTATTATAAAGTACCATGCAGGATAAGAGTCAGCATTACCTTAGTTGAAGAAATACCTGCTATTTCAGGGGAAGGACTACTTCTTTGATGATAGCCAGTTCTGGAAAGAGCAGATGTGAACAAAGAAAAGAAGGAAAGAAAGCAGACTGACGTAAATCTCTTAAGTGGGTAAGATTGAGTTTCGATTGCTTGATTCTATTAATATCTTGTAGTTGTAAGTATCGAATGAATGTGAATATGAATCTCTGTCTGCCCAAGCGCTCCCATGTCTTTCTTGTAAAAAGCAAGCTAAAGATTTCAAAAATGGAGTCTCTCCCGGCCGGGCGGTGGAGCAACGAAATCAAAGAAAGAATGAAGAAATGATACTTCTTAATAGGCTGTGGTGGATTGCCTCGCGAAATAGCACTTTTTCTTTTCCAGACATTTTCTTTAGTTACTTGGAGCGAGATGTTGAGAACATAACGGGAAGAGGAAAATCGTTTACTTCCATCGCTACAACTTTAAGGAGGACTACGACTATCACTTCTTCAACTCAATGTCCTCTTTTCTATGATTCATAGTGGGATTCTGTTGCCCTGTTTTCTCTTCTACCAAAGGAGAATGTATTGAAAGTTATAGTCTATCCACTGCCTCGACACTCAAATATGCCCGATAGTTTGGTCTGGGCACACACTTCTAATGGGATCTTTACTACTAAAAACGGCCTACTTGGCTCTGTTGAAACTGCAGGACAGGGGACCATGAACTGAGACTGGATTGGCGCTATGGAAAATGCAAGCACCTGCTAGGTGGTTATACTTCTTCTGGCTAGCGAGACAGAATAGGCTGTTAACGAATAGTTTCCGTGCACGGTGGTCTATGGAATCGTCTCCTCTTTTCAAGCTTTGCGGCACATGGGAAGAAAGAACACTACACGCCTTACGGGACTGCCCAGATGTTGCCTCGATTTGGAGGGCTATTATTCCCTTTGATTTATGGGGAAACTTATTTGGTTCTGACCTTCCACAGTGGATGGATGAAAATTTGAATGAAAGGCAAAGACTTTCCAGAGATCATGGGTTCATGTTGGGAGCGTGTCTTCATGGCTGCAATTTGGCGGATTTGGAAGAGGAGATGTGAGACTGTTTTCAGTTCTGATATTGGTGAGGATCTCTCTTTTTCCTTTGCTTTCACTGCTTCCTTAGAGCTCTAGGTTCCTCGCTCTTTCCGAGTGGTTGTTCTCTTTCTTTACTTCTACTGGGCGTATCAGTACAGTGGCTTTTAGGGATGCCATGATGGGTGCTAGATCCTCTGATTCTGATTCATCTATAGTCGATTTAGCGAATGAATCGATACTAATAATTCACTCTTAAGATCTTCCGCTTTTAGATAGGAAGCCGAACTGTCTCCTCTAGGTCTGATCCTTAGCTTAGTCTTTCATTCCCCGATCTCTCGTACCCTTCTGCCTAGTCTAGCTTTCGATCGAGATTCCTATTCAAAGTAATAAATAGAATCCGGGGATGGGTCCGAATGTAGCTTCCATTTCTGAGTAGAGGTATCGGTCAAAAGAGATAGATGTTATAGCTGACTTGGACGAACTATTGCACGAAGCCCTTTTTCAACCCCGGGCTAAGCGTATAAGAACCTATTTCCCGCTTTCGTTCTTCGAAACCTCGACTTAAGTGGAAAGTGAGAATTCCTATTTATCTCGATAGCTAGAGCTAGGCCTTTCCTTTCCTTTAACTTCTAGGTATTAAAATTCTATCTCCGTTCATAACCAACTAATTATTCTTCAACCGAAGGAAGAGATAAGGCCAAGGTCTCAACGAGCCTAACCGGTTAACTCCCCCTGTGCGCTACGGGCAATCAATGATTCCCCTGTGCAAGATTGAATCATTTTTCGTTTATGAATGATGACGTGCTTCGAGTAGTAAATTATGATTCTTCGATTCATTCGGAGTTAGCTGCAGAGTCAATAGCTGCAGCAGAAGAGTTCCGATCCAACACAAGAAGATCACCTCTGCCCCATTAGTTTGATTCTTTTTCTGTGTTCAATCGATCTGTATAATCAATTAGCAAGCCAAGCTTTCAGAGTTGTTGCTCTGAGTGTACAGACGAATACCGCTCTATTACGAAAATAGGCTTCTCAGATAACATGATATCTATGGCGAAAGTGTACAGAAGGCTTTGGTTGAACCGCGTTAGCACAGTATCATCGTATTAAGCTTGAAATTGAATCCTGCCATTAACTAACCTCTGAATCAACTAGCAAATTCCCTATCCATTAAGGCTCTCCGCCGACTGCCTTGACTGACTTTACGATCCCCAAACCTATTGTTCGACTGCTTGTTCGTTCTCAGCTCTCTTTGCTTGCAGCTGTTAAAAGAAATGCTGACCCAGAGCTTGAGCTGACTGTCGGATCTGTCCCTTATAGTAGCCTAGCCCATTCGACAACAGACGAGAGAGCTGCGGTTACTGACTCGATCTTCTATAAGGGAGAAGATAGTGTTCTTTCGGGGGACAAAAGTGTATGTATATTTTCGTATATAAGGGAGACAAGATTGTATGTATTATTTTATTTTTGGTACATAGAGAAAGGCCCTACAGCCTTAGTGATTCAATTCCTAGTCTATCTGCCTGGAGCAGAGGTCCTAATGCAGCAGGAGGTTCTTCAAGAAGTGTGAGTCCATGGGAACTGGACTGAGCCAGCGATGCAAGGTAGTCAGCACACTTGTTGCCCCCTCGAAGTACATGTCGCACAAGAACATGATCGAACTCGCGTAATAAGCCCCGACAGTCTTGTAACAGATTACCCAGGACGTGAAATGTTGAACATGAATCCGAGCTCAGGAGCAAAACTGCTAAACTAGAATCCACGCCAACCGAGAGTCGACTAACATTCAAACTACGGGCTAAGCGAAGGCCTTCCTTGACACCAATCAATTCGGCTTGCAACACAGAGGTAGCTCCAATGTTTACAAGAAACCCCCCACGCCATGCACCTCCACTATCTCGTATCAGCCCTCCTGCAGAGGCTGAACCCATACTCTTTACCGCGCCATCTGTGTTGAGGGAAAAAGAGCCAGGATCCGGCGGAGTCCATTTGACCCATCGTGGTGGACGGACAATGCGAACCAGCTTACTAGCCCAGGCATAGGAGATATCTCTGCAACATTTAGTGGCATAAGAGGCCACCTGAATATGAGAGGAAGACAAGCCTTCAAATATACTTTTGCAACGAACCTTCCAAAGTCCCCATAAGGTAGCTGCAAAAAGAGTCCCCCAAGCAATCGAATCCACCACTAAACCCGGAGTCAACGCATTTCATTTCACCCATTGCATGAGAGGTAGGCCGGCGGTAGAAGAAAGATGGCGAGAACCTCCCACCCTTCTCCACACCATCAGCGCAAAAGGGCAAAGTCTAAAAACATGATCGGAATCCTCCACAACCCCACTACAAAGCAAACAGTCTTCGTCCCCTGCCCCTGCTATTGTATTGAATCGGGATTGAATCTCATACTAATCTAATAGATAGAGTATGTGCCGTCAGAGAACCACTAGCTGGATAAGCAGCGATCGAATCGACCATCTTGATTAGACGGCAACGCGGAGGTCTTCCTCATTTACGAGCCCTTTTGAGAACGAAAATCAATCCTTCGGGTAATTTCTCATCTCATCGACAAGATGAAGAGGGATTTAAAGACATTTATGAATAACGAGCTGCTAATATGATAGCAGCGGGAAATGGGGGGGCAAAAGCAGCAAACCAACCCCCGAGTGGGGGAGCGGACCTTAGGTCGTCCGGCCTTTCTTGCTGAGCAGGCAGGCATAGCTTGGAGTCTAGCTCTTCGAGACCCCTTTAGGTAATAAAAATACCAGACATATCGAAGAGAACTTGACTTACCAGATGGATACAAAGGAGAAGCAGATGTAGATGGCCGTAGAGACGGTTTTGGGACCAGAAAATCCCGTGAGAAATCGCCCGTTTAACAATGCACCAACTTGCAGTTCAATTGGAGGAGATCTTACAATGATTAGGAAGCTAGCGCCAAAAGTGGCATAAGGGCGAATACAGACACAAGAAAGAACTCCAGCAGGAAGCTAAAAAGCGCTCTTTGATGAGCCTGCGTCAACAATTAAAGATAGCCCGATTAGTTGCGGATGAATGAGAAATAGCCGTTGAGAATCAGTCTATGGTAGTCCTTCCTTGATGCAGCTGACTTCCGACTAGTAGAAGCCCAGGGAGAGAGTGAGTTGGCCGAGGGTCATTGATGGAACAAACAAGGTAGCCGTAGCTTGCTTACAAGTCCAAGCGCTAGCGGTAGAAGCTAGTCGCCGGAAGCGAACGAGGGCCGATCGATCGTTCGCATTTTCTACACTATTATCTCGTCTTTTGCAACAAGAAGATGAGGCCTAATCTTTCATAAGGAAGCTTGCTTTTTAGATTTCCAGAGTATATCAGGCGAAAAGGGCGGAAGGTCTACCGGTTATTCCTAACCTCTGCTCGTACATTAATTATTGCTTCAGAGCTCCTTTTCTTCGTCGCATAGCGATTTAGGTTGATTGGGTAGCGTAGAGTCTCTTTCTTCTTTGCTAGTCTTAGGCTTTGCTAGTCTTACATCATTCGTTGGATGTGTGGCTGGGCAATTCTGCCGATGGTGATTTTGATATCTAATGATTTTGATATCGTAGTAAGACGCAGCTCTTGTGTATCTGTGCTGATTGTTCTTCCTTTTCGAAGGAATGTTCTTCGCTCGCGGGTTGAATACCAATGACGGAGACTATATTAAGACCTCTCTAGTAAACCCCAATCAAGACGGCTTTGAGCTTCTGGTCTTTGCTTCGAGTTGAGATTCCTCGCTTCTATGAATATCGTATAGTAAGTAGTGAATCGAATTCAACTCAACTAGAGACGAGAAGGGGCATCACGAATTAAGAGCTTCCGACTAGAGGATAAGGTTGGTTCTTTTCCTTGGTTTATCTCAAGAGCTGATCATTCTAGGATTAATGGCTCACTAACGGTGTAGTTTTCACTAGGGGTTGGATCTCTCTCTTCCTTACGAGGTGCTCGCTCTCTACTGGTCATAGTTGTTCATGCTGCCTAAGATCCATCCACACGTACCATCATACTGTAAAGCTAGAAACCTCTCCTACAGCCCAAAACGATATATAGCTACGACTCTCTCTATGGGTACGTCCCTGTCCTCCTACTATTTATTTTCACAAAAATATGAGATTTTTCAAGGCATCGTTAAGGATTGTCTTCTCCTGACTCTCTAATACCCTTTCTCCTTTTCTCCTCTTTAAGAGTATCGAATAGTACTGAGACTTTCCTTTAAGCAGGAATAGGAATTCGTCCATATGTAAACCTCTTGCTGTGAAGCTGCCTCTCAATAAACTCCATTCTTCATTTCAGTCCTCCTTTTTGTCTCGGCCTCTCATACGGATCCATCTAAGGCAAAGGGAGTAAGACCAGAATATAATAGGCATTCACGAACCTCTCCGCCCGCGGAATCTTAGATCCTGGCAGAAATGCCCTTCCTTTCAGGCTAGACATATATGTAAATGCTAATCCTAAATCAAGGCTTTGAACTCTTTCTCTTTTCAGCTGCTCTGATCCCCTATCCCAGCCCTTTCTTTCATCTCAGCCGCATTATTCTATTTCTGACACGCTTTCTTCTTTTGAATGGAATTGAGTTCACACTTTCTCTATCTCAAAGGTTCTCCTTGGTCTGTTATCTGGTGAACCTAAATACCCGGAAACTGTTATCCCTTTTCGACTTACTTCCTCTTCTACTTACGTCTCATCTACTTCGTCCCCAGATTCCGTGAAATCTAGACCTGAAACCCGATTAGGCAACAGGAAAGAAACTAGCAGCAGTAGTGGGACTGGGACTCTTAGCCTCTTGACAGCGCCATTGGACTCTGAGCAACTAAGCTCATCGGACTACGGGAAAACGTGAGGTGAGAGAGTTCGCCTATTTAAAAGTAAGCTTTTCGACTTAAACAATTCAGCTTGTTAGCTGCGGCCCCTGAGGAGAGCTCATTCACAGGAAAAGCAACTACTACACAAAGAGAGAAAGACTTTTTCTTACTGAGCCTTCTTTCTAGTTATACAAAGACTGGGCTTATTGGGACAAAGACTTATACTGCAAGTTCCACTATAGCCTATGCTACTACTAGTATAGGCACTTAGAATTAGCCTGGTACTACTGATTAATACACTGAAAGGAAAGAACAGGCTTTTATAACTCTCTTTTGGGGAGCCCGCTATTCCAGCTTCAATGCCAGGTAGAAAGTGGAAAGGTAAGGAACTCCAATTCAAATAACAAAGTACCGCTCACTTTCCTTAAGTCATCATCTAAGGCGGCTGCTGGATTGACCTTTTATGCTGGAACTCTTGAGATACTATTCCTTTCTTTGTTAATGAAAAAGAAAAGTCAGTCTAAGTCTTCCCTCAGCTGAATCGAGGAATTAGCCATATAAGACCTTTTTTCTTTGGGCTGGTGGGCATCAAATATCTTCTTTCGTCCAAGTAGGCCATAAACCAAAGCTTTGATCGCTGTGCTTTCCCTTTTTTCTAGTCCCTGGGTCAAATTAATTAGGAAGTCAGCTACCCATTTTGCTAGCCTAAGAGTCAAAGGCGAAGGGGCTAGCGTACGAAGGAGATGCAATTCATTATACGAAATTCGGAATTTCCAATACCTGAACCCTGAACTTGTTGCGAGTCAGAAGAGCGATATCCTATTTCAACCTTTTAACAGGAAAGAGAAGATGCAAGCCATCGACCATGCTCTAGTACGGGGAGGTTCTAACTCTTCCTTTCTTTCGGGTGAGACTTTATACAACCTATCACCTTTCCTGAAGTAGTCCGAATAGCTATCCCACTTGGTCTGGGATGAGAAGTTGCTTAAAAACTGGACTCCCCTTTCTTATTTAAATTGACAGCTCCCGACAATTGCGAGTGTGTGAGTGATACTAGAGTAGAGCTCTTCCGATGCCGAGATGAGGAAAGGCAGCCTTCCCTTCCTGCTATGGTGCTTGATTGTCTGATTGAGCTTTAACAATGGCACCTGCTTAATCGCCTTTTACTTTCTAGTTGCTAGGTCTTTCAGAGCCTTGTGAGATTAACTAAAAACCTATGCTCTAAGCCGACAGTCAACAACTCGACTCGATAGCTCGAACCGGAAGAGAAGCCTTTCATAGCTAGAAATCAGACTAGAAGAACGGGCACGAATAAAGGGATTTTACTGGATACGGGAATGGAAGATGGTCTATCTATGCTTTTTCTGCTAGCCAGTTTCTTTTAGGTCTTGCAGAGCCTGTCCTGTCTTTTGAGCTTAGCGTTTGAACGAGCTCTTAGCTGTTAGCGGAATAGGTAGTCTTATATAATACATGAAATGCCATATAAAATGCTAGTTGTGGGAAATCCTTTTTCTAAGCCCGGGTCTCTATCCTGAGCACCATTCTCCTCCGGCACACTACTTGGCACTTGACTTATACTACCCAAATCTGGGGGATCCTCCTGCCTATGATCAGAGTCCATTGATGAAGAAAAGATAGAGATTCCTTTTCCTCTACATCCTTTTCCATATGATCCACAATTTCCCTAGCCGTCTCAACAGGTTGTACACTCGACACCAACTGAGACAGAGTGTCCTCATGAGACTTCCTATTACGTTCCAACACCGTGGAGTTACTCTGCTTATCCTTTGGGGTAGCACTAGGCTTTTTGGCCTCTTTAACCTTTGAGATAACAGGCTTGGACAGTTGAACCTTAGAATTCTGATGTTGTTGGGCTTTATCTCGGCCCACAGATGAGGCCTTACCCCTTTCTTGCTCACCAGCAACTTATTATGGCTGGTTGATTCAAATTTTCCGCCCACCTCATTTTCCTCCACAATATTAGCCAAAGCATTGAAACGTGATCCCCCTAATCTCTCCCCAGATTAATTCTTTCCCTTATCACTTTGATTCTCTCAAGTATCTCCATCTATCTCGAAAGCGGAGAAGTCGTCTTCTGAAAAGAAAGTCAACTGGAAACGAATCCTAGCATTTGAATGCGGGTTGTGGAACAAGAAAATCAATAAGAAATGAAATCCCGAGCTCAAGTGAGCCAATTCGAAAGGCATAGTCTCACAGGACGAATTCTTCTGAACCGATAGGGAGGATGACGAGGTGATTATACGCACGTACCGGGATTTTAGAATGCGAGTCAATTTCCGTTAATAAATTGAATTCTCAATCTGCAAAGTTCTATCTCGTATAGTGGAAAAAGCTGTATCGATGTTTTTACCTCTACGGGATCATGTAAAATATGAAAAGTTCTATCCCATATAGCGACAAAACTTTAACAAGGAAATTTACCTCTATGATGGAATGAAAAAAAGAAAACTTTCTATCTCATATGTTACCGGAAACGAACTCGATACCGAAAAATACGGTGTTTTTAAAAAGTTAACGATTGAGAATGAGTTTTCTTACCGGAAATGTCAAAGTAAGCTTTTCCCACTATATGAGATAGACAAAATGGAATTGAATTCAAAGTGAAATGGATGCCCGTCCGTGGTAGAGTTAATCTTGCCCGATTGAGCTGATCCACTATCACTGATTTATCTCTTTGCGGATCTTTATCCTTTATAAAACCTTGCTTGTTTTTGTTTCAGGATTTAATCTATTCTTTCGAGTTCCTTTCCTGCAGCTAACCAAGGAGCAGGTTGGAGCTAAGCCTTTTTTGTATAGGTACGCGCCGAAAGAACCTAAGTGAAATGAAAACCTCTCTGAACAGCTACCATAAAAGGAAGCAGGAAAAGCAAGCACAACCACTTCGTCATTAACGGAACAAAAGGAAAAGGCTTTCGCGCCTTAACTCGCTCTTGAGATAAAAGACTCAACCGAAACCTGCGCTCTTTTACATCTCCACCCAAACCGGACAAAGAACGAAATCCGCTTTCGAGATAAACGCATCTTCGGTTCTGTAGTCTTACCCATAGACCTTTACGAGAAATCTAATTCGCAAACTCCAAGTGAACCGGGAAGGTGCCTAAGCGTAATTCTCAGAGCCCAATTATTAGCATAAGTAATGAAAGCATTTAATCAGAATACGAATCTCTTCAGAGTTGTTTTGATTCTCTGCTCCTACCCACGTCAGAAACCTCCCCTAACTACCTCTTCAAAAGAGCGGCTATTGCTTAAGAGAATGTTGAATCAGTAACTAAGAGTGAAGGCTTCTCAAGCAGATTAAGAAAAGCAAAACAAGTAAACCGGAAAGGAAGATGATGGATTTCTCGTTTATCGGACCAGGGGGGGAAAGAACTTATCCAACTCCTAAGCTACTTCGGAATGACCTGCCCTAAGCAAGAAATCGGAAGTTAAAGACTGACTTGCACCAAGAGCCGTAGGAAAAGGCTCCTAGACAGTAATGAATGCACGAGTTGAGCTAAAGGTAAAGTTAAGGACTTGTCTCTATCCCTGCACTTCATGATATGGAGGAGGTTTTGCAAACCTTTTAGAGCGGAGGTAACAACTGAATAACTATGGGAAGGCGCGTGGGGCTTAACCCAGATTATGAAACTAGAAAGTCAGGAGGAAAAGAAAAGGCAATAGATCCTGAAACCCCAACTGATAGATAGTAGCTAGGGATTGGATCCGCTTATGTAAGAGGAATCACCGGCAATCGTTAACTTTGAGTTTTACCGGGAAAATAGGTATCGAGTTGGATAAGTTCTTGCCTGAAAGGATTATGAAGATGGGGTTAAATTCCCATAGTTGGAGTGAAAGCGATTCTAAGGCTTTAGTTGTCTTTTATGTAAGAACTACTACGCTGCTGCCTTGGCTAAGCTGCTTTCCCGAATCTCTTCATCTGAGAATCATAAGGAAGCCCCACAAGCAGAAGCAATTCTAAGGCCAAAGTTCCTAAGTCGAAAGCGCTTCTCTGGTACGATAATAGATCAAACCCATATAAAGCCAGTCGAACCAAGGGAGAGAGCCCCTTTTATAACCGCTCTATAGCCAGGAAAGCAAAAGCAAGGAAAGGAAACCCAACCACTTTCACATTATATAAGCAACTGCACTTGACTTTTTCTGTGTTGGTGTTGATGCTGAGGTTTAGGGTTCCTCTGGGAATGTCGATTCTTTCTTGTCCCGACGTACTTCTTTATCGATTCTATCTCCTGAAAGGCTAACTCTAAACCCTTTCTCTGCGGATTCACTTCCTTTTCCTTTCCGACGAGACGAGCTAACACCCAAACCGGACACCAGGAAGATCAATCATCGGCCTTGGGTTGTTTTAGTACTGGTCTCTTACCTAATCTCGTTAATCAGAGAATCAGCTCCAGTAACCTCTGCACCAGATCCAATACGCCATTTTAACCCCGGAGAAAGTTGTTTACAAGCTGCGAGTAGAGACTTCCAAGAATAAGACCAGTTAGGTTTCTTTTGCACCGCACCCCTAACAAAGGACAAAACATCCTCTCCAACCTTGTATTTTGCTTTCAAGAATCGTACCCACAGGCTCTGAGATTCGGTCATAAACCTCCAGGCTTGCATCAATGCTTCGTTGTGCAAACGCATTTGCCTCAGCCCTCCCATATTTCTTTGGAAGGCAAACGGTATCCCATCCTACAAGATTGTGTCACCCTAAGATCATAAGAATCGAATGCGAGTCCTACTCAGCTCTCCTTACTTACAGTTAGTTCCCTCTTCATCATCAGCTCCTTCTCTTCTTTCAGTAGAGCAGATAAAGTTAGATGAAAAAGGAGATAATGAAGGTATGATTGAATGAACAGAGATTTAGAGGTAATTTTTATGCAGGCGGACGAAGGAGTAGCGAATCAATCCCTGAGTTTAGAGTGAAATCAGTGTAAGTAAAGGATGCGTCGAAAGTGAGTCTCGCGGGGACCCAAGCCTTGCAGGGTCCGAGTAGCCCTTCCTCATGTAAGGGGTAGCGTTCCATGGGGGACAGAGGTGTGGGCAAACAAGAGAACAAGGGACTCGAAATGTTATAATCTAGTAAGACCCTTGCCTTTGATATCCAAATCAAATTGAGTATAATGATAGCAGGGCCTGCCCTGTAGTGTCAAACTCGGTACGAACTTGACGTAGCTAACTAGAGGACAGGGGAAAGCCCAGTTGTTATTGAATCCGGAAGTTATTCTAGCCCAGCAAGCGGGGATGCATCAAGAAATGCGAGGAGGGAGAAAGGTTAGAAAGAAGAAGTAGCAAGTCGTGGACTCTGTCCAATCACCCAAGGAATCCTGTTCCCCAGTCACCTATAAATCCTCTTCGCCTAAAATGTTCATAGGATTCTCTTTTTAAAAGATATCGGATTGATTAGAATAGGTAATTTCCGAACCTTTTAAGAGCCGATCAGGGATTGATCATCAGACCTGGGTAAAAGCTTTAATGCATGGAAATAGCCTCAACGCCCATATCCACGTCTTCGCCCCCATAGTACCGTTCTCCTAGTTAGATGAGAGGAAGTGTAGTAGCGTAGCGGCGAAGGAGAAATACGCCCATAAGCGAACTGAACGATGGTAAGAGCGAAGCGTAGCCATGAAGTATGTAAAGAAAGAATAGGACGTTGCCGGTGAGACGTAAGGAGAAAGAGGACGTTAAGAAGCCAATATGCGAACAACTGGGACTTTCCCCCAATTTGTTGGGTTTTTCTATATCCGAAGGGCTTGGACATAGGGATTGGTGATAGTTATGGGGAAGAGGGTTTCTAGCTATCGAGTTTCATAGGTGATTACAATTGCATGAATCTCAAACCCAGAGGTTGAAACAAGACCGGACTAAAGAGACTTGGGAATTGAAAGTTCGGGAAAGAATATAAGTGCTTAACCCGAGGTTGAAAAAGCTCTGAACAATAGGAGCAATCTCTGGTTAAGCATGGCAATAAATAGGCAAGGTGACAGCCAAGGACCTAAACCCTATCTCATCTGCAAATTGAATTCGAAACCCCCGGAAAACGTCAAACGTATCTGCAAGCGGAAGAACAGGATCAGGTTTTGTGGGAGATGGGGGTTTCTGCTTTGCTTTATCGGTGGGAATTTCTTTGACCCGGAGTCATACGCGTCCGAAGCGCATTCATCTTCCTATTTCTTTCTTGGGGAAGTAGGTGATTTGGAAGCTCCAATACCGGAACCATAAGCTCAAGGCCGGTCATCTGCGGGTTGGTTCCCTTCTTCTCAAGTGACGGGTATACCAAGTAAGTCTAGCTACTGCTGAACCTCTAGTCCTTTCGAGATCAATGTCTTATCTCGATAGAGTAAACTCATAATTCTTTTCAGAGCACCATCCGTGCCAGTCCTAAAAATCGTACTCCTTCTCGCGTCATACCTATTTATTTTATTTGAATCGCTTTTTACCTTCGGTTACTTCAACCAGATTAAATCGATCACACTTCCGGGTAGGCAGATGAATCCCTCAACTCGATTGAGGTTGTTTGAGGGTTAGAATCTCAACCATTCACTTGTTGCGAGTCAGAAGCGTCATCCTTCGTTCTAGCCCCGGATAGAAAGTTCGTCGTGAGACAGTGAGCCTATCTAAATAAAAGCTCTACGGAATCTTCTCTTGCAACAGACGTGGCATAATTGCCAAATCAGTATTCTCTCCTGCTAAAAGTCCAATCCACTACTTCCATAACCGGTGAACTTGGGAGAAAGACGGTAAAATAGGCGGCAGCGAGTCAGGCTAAAGGGCGAGCTAGGGTTCAATCTACTTCTGATACCGGTTCAGGAATGGGGTTTCCAGTTCCTTCTTTTCTCACTCTTCTATTTAACAGTAAATAGAAGATGCAAGCAAGTATAGTAAAAGGTCAGAAATGTAAGCAGTGGAGTTGTTCATAAGCTAACTCAGCATCATAGGTTTACTCTGTTTCAACGTGCGTTTGCCCTTCAGGTCCTATGGATTCTGGGGCAGGCTCTTCAAGACCTTTAGTTTAGTCCGCCCTTGAGAGAGCTCCTTTTCCTGGCTAGCTGGCATAGGTAGCAGATGTTCGGGATGTAAGTTGCCTAGAACGAAATAATCGAAAAGCTTACAATTGGATTTGCTTCATCCAAGGGCAGGGATGAGCTTGTAACCCTTTCACAGCTAGAAAGCGAAGAGCCGGTCTTTGCAAGTGAATAGGTGATGAAAGAGGCATCCCTTCTACAGCTAGCCAGTTCCATAAATAAGGTTTCTCTTCCTGCTTCTTACTTGTTGCTTACTTGGCGTGCTTGTTAGTTAGGAAGAAAAAGGAAGAAGGTGATCTTTTGTCCCATCCTTTACGCAACAACCCATTGATCGACGGTCGAGCCTTGTAATTACGCTTTTAACCGAATCCCGGCAAACATTTCTATAGCGGACCTTCTCAACCTTCTATATAATCATCCAAGTCACAGCCAAGCTTTGCTAACATATCAGCACAAAAATGACCTTCTCGCAAGGTATGACGTAAAGAAGAAGTCCAATTTATATTCAAAAATTCACGAATATCTTCAATCAAATTCCCCAAGGGATGAAATTATGTTTCTGACCATAGTTTTCTCACTCTTTCTGCTCGCACCTATGATTCCTATACCTGGCGGAGTATACTCTTTGGAAGTGGTGGAAACTGGTCTATTTATCAATGTTGGGAATGGTCAAACGACTAAATTATGGCTTGATAACTGGTGCATCTATAGTCCCCTTATTGAACATGCTACCTTAGTGATAAGCGAGGAGGAAGCAGAACATTCTGTGACAATGTACTGTGACAATTCTGGCAGCTGGGATGTTACCAAACTTAGGTGCTTTCAGAACCTCTCGAGATCGTCTACTGTATTGGCTCAATGTGGGTTCTCACTGATAGTGACCAAGACGATTATTCTCTTTCTTGGAAACAGGAAGCAGACGGACATTTTTCAGTGGCTTCGGCCTACAAGCTTCAGTTCTCTAGCTCTCTGTCAGTCCAGAGATCTTGGGCTCATGTTTGGGACTTACCGTGTCCTGCAAAACAAAGAATTTGCTTATGAAGGCTGACCCATAATTCACTGTCTACTGCTGCTCTTTTACATGACAGGTTTGTGATTAATTCTGCGACTTCTTTTAGATGCTCTTATCAGAATGAAACTGTAATGCATGCTTTAAGAGATTCTTTGCAGTCTAAAGACCTCTGGCTCTCTCTGAATCTTTTGCTCTACTGCCCTGACTTCCTCAATTAGGACTGGATCACAACCAATTGTTCCAGTCCTTCCTCTTGGCTCACTATCCCATGGAATCTTATTTTTTTTTCTTCATGCTATTTGCCTTATCTGGTTCTGGAGAAACTGCAGGCTACATGATAGGGATTTCTATTGGCCTACTCGGGCTCTTCAAATAGTTCTTACTAAGGCCAAAGAGGCATGGGATGTATTCGGCTGCTCTAACAAAAGGAAGCGAACTCAGACTCTTATAGGCTGGTCAAGACCACCTGTAGATTATGTTAAAATCAATGTTGATGGGAGTGCAATTGCTTCCCCAGGCTTGTCGACAGCAGGTGGGATTTTGAGGGATTCAGAAGCAAACTGGCTTTCTGGCTTTCAATATAGAGTTGGCTACTCTCACATTCTCACTGCTGAGTTGTGGGCTATTTATCATGGACTGAGCTTATGCTGGGAAAAGACTTTCGCAAAGTTATTCTTGAGTCAGACTCTCTTCTGGCAGTCAAGAAGATCAACAGCAGTCTCACACAAGGAGATCAACATCAGGGACTCATTTTTCTACTATCAGAGATCTGGCTGGTCGTGATTGGGATGTATCTATCCAACATATACATCGTGAAGCCAATCAATGTGCAGATTGCTTAGCCTAACATGTACAGAACCTTGATCTTGGCCTCACTATTCTTGAAGAAGCCCCCCATCAACTCTCATCTCGCTTAATTGCTGATGCCATTGGTCTTTCATGGCCTAGAGCCATTTATCTTGTTTAAGCTTTAGTTTCTGTTCTCTTGTTTTTCCACTCTTATATATAAATTATCTTTCTGCTACAGCAACTAACTCCAGCGCAACTTTAGCGTCAAGCTCGCATTCAATCCGCGTAAATCCTTCCTTCCAAGCGAGCATCATCCCGAAAGGTAAAGACTTCAGTTCAGCCGCCATATTAGAAGAGTGACCAAGATGTGCAGCGAAAGCCAAAATCCAACTACCATTGCTCGATCTAAACAATCCTCCTGCCCCGGAAATGCCTGGATTCCCACGTGATGCACCATCTGTATTGAGCTAAATTATATCACCGTGAGGTGGTTGCCATTTTCTTTCCCTAACCTCCTTCGACGAGATCCATTGGTAGGCGATCTTTTCACAGGATTTCTCATTACTCATGTCAGCATTCTCACTAAAATGAAATCCCAGTTCGTGACTGCCTTGGCACACTCATACTAGGAATCAAAGACTTCCAAAGCTTTCCTTAGTAAAGTACGCCGGGGATAAGAGGCTATTTAGGCATAATACCCTTATTTTTCTCCTTACGCTTGGAGGGCTCTTCATGGCTTGCTATTTAATAGCGGTTTACAATCCATATCTGACAATAGAAAAAGGAAGTCAAAAGGAATATCCTAAGAGAGAGGGAATAGACCAAGACCATTGGATCAGATCTTTTTACGGCAGAGCTTTGGCTATGCCTCCTCGTACTGGAAGCTGTTGGAGTGCTTTTACCATTACCTTTTCTTCCCCCATCCCAACAATCTGGTTACCTAGCTGCAGTTAAATACCCCAGAAAATAGGGTTATGCTCAAACTTGAAAACGGATTTAGCCTGCTTTTTCGCGTGAGTAATCCGAAGGGTTTTGTCTCTTTCCTGACCTTTCCTATGCTAGGCCTTTACTCTCTTCAGACTAGAACCCAGATTTAATGGATTCATCTGATGACTTGGGGAAGAATGCTCCTTCAACAACTAGAAAGCAAAGGACGCAGCTATCACTTTCAGTTACTTGAGCAACTCCCTCGATCCTTTCTTTTTCAACCTTGGGGGGAGATTCCCAGATTCCCAAGCATCATCCTTTTGATTGGGGCCTAAGATCAGGCCGAAAGGCGTAGTCGATCTGGGCACTGTCTCGTAGAGAGACTCGGTGAAATAGACATGTTAGGGTGATGCGGACTACCCGCACCTGGACAGAAAGACCCTATGAAGCTTCACTCTTCTCTGGGATTGGCTTTGGGGTTGCATAAGTTCTTGCCACAGGTACGGAAAATGAAAAGGCAGAGATAGCTCGTTAAGCAATAAAAGCAGAAAGAATAAACATGAAAACAGCTAATAAACTCCAGTCGAACCAGGATTCGATGTTGGAACTTTTGCCATTGAATTCATTTAGTATGAGTTGAGATGACTTGATTCACTATGAATAGAAGCATGATTGATGCGAGTTCAGGTCATTTAAAGGACTGACCTATTACCCTAACCCTCTTGTTTAGAGGTGAAGAAGAAAGATAGTTTATTTCCAATTCAAATGCCCCTTCTGAATCTGTTTTTTCTCTGGGGGGTTCCGACTCGTACTCCGGCGTATGGGTTTAAAGAATAGGTCCCCTCTGGAACTTAACCCTAATTGTAAGGCTATAGGTTTAAGGCTAATCGGTTGTTTATTTGATTGTTGTACTGTTTTATTATCTCAGTAGCTTTTAAACCGCAGTTTTAGGGTTTTATTTTTATTGTTTATTCTGTTAGTTCTATTATAACCCTTCTATTATAACCCTAAGCCTAAGGAAGAACTAGGAAGTGCTATCTTTCTACCAGCATGATAGCGGAAGTCTCTTCAAGACCAAATCTCCTACTTCCCGAACCGAAGCAAAGACCAGAAGCTCTATCGGAAAGACTTATTCTAATATGGAAGTCTGCCTCCGAACTTGCTTGAACTGAAGGGGTTTTAGAATCCTAATCCAATAATAAGGAAGACCCAATAGTCTGCGCACCAATCCAACCAAAGATTGAACCTGTCTCAGCCACCAACTCAGAACCGGTATGAAACCCGAAAGTGACTTAATCCCTGATTCCCAAGTCTGAGGAGCAATCTCTTATATGAACTTGCATGAGCTCGGTCGTGAGCCATTAAGTAGTACGTCTCATCTCCCTTCGCAGAGGGGTAGCCGACCGAAGCAAGAGAAGATTTTTCTTCTAGAAAAAGGAGAGGTAGCTCTTCATACGACTTGAAAAAAACAGGAAGTGAGGATTTCCCGAATTGCATATAATGCAGAAAGATCTGGAATGCCTAGAGATTGAGTATCAGTCTCGGTGCCCTAAATACAATCACTAAAAAGGTGAAGCGCTTATGGGCAAAAGGTATAATTCTTAAGGGTTCTCTAGACGGGAGATTCTAGGGATATTATAACCGGCTATTCTTACAACGGAACTAAAGTAAAGCCCGTTTCTTCTCTCTCCGAACCAATATCAGTCACTAGCGATCGAGGAGGGGAATCAAGGATGTACTGGTATCGAGTAGGTTCTAATCCGGGAGAACCTATTATAGTTTGTCTAGTATGGTAAGGAAAAGATTCAATTGAGAGTGACCTGACCATGACAACAGAATCAAGTGCAGTTGCTTATGTGGAGTGGTCTTTCAGAACCTAAATTAAATGAAAAATCGTTAATTAATAGAGTGCCGAAGCCGAAGCTAGTGAAATCCTAAATCGATGAACAGGCCCTTTTACTCGCTGCCTACCCGCACCCTCCCCAACTAAGAGCTCTCTCGCTCGAACCCGGAAAGTAGGTCTTGCATGCGGAGCCTTAACTCGCTTTGTATCTGTGAAAGAAAGGGTTACAATCTCATCCAGAACCTATGAACTTGCTTTAACTGAAGCAGGAGAAGCTATCGATTGTTATGGAAGCTGGGTGTACTGTGTCTAATTCGCAACAAGCTTCAGGGGCTTTGAACCCATAATCCCAATTCCTCATCCTAAATCGAGAAGCAGCTTTCGAAGCGTAAGAGGCGAACGGTTCATAATCTTTCTTTAGCTCAACGAGATAAACCAAGTAATCAAAATCCAATACCGAATTCCCAAGCTAGAAAGAGTAAGATGAATGCGCTTCTCAGGTACCGGACTAAAAGGAATCTCTTCCATCTCTCCGTGCTAAAAGAATTCATTCTTTCTATGGGAAAGGCAAACCAAACTCCATCCCTTACTTAATTATGGGTAGGATGAGAAAAGCTCTTTCTTCGCTTAAGGGGCGGGCGTAGCTACACGTCGTCAGGCTTGCTTGTTCACTTCGAGGTCAGCCTATCAAGCTTTGCTAGCTGAGGATGAGGACGTGGGTATTTGGTAATTTAGCTGGATTTGGAAACTGAGATTACCGGCTCGATGGAGTTTCTTTCTGTGCTTAGTTGCACGTGAAAGGCTCTTATCTAACAGTCTACGCTTTCGTTCGGGTTTGGATGCTTCAGGCCCTTGTCGTCAGTGTGGATATCAGATAGAGGATGTCCTACACATTTTGAGGGACAGCCCTCTTGCAAAGAAGGAAAGGAGGAATTTTGAGACTGCTTGAAGCTCTGCTCCTTTCTTTTCTTCTCCACTGTCGGTCTGGTTAACTGGCAATCTTCATGAGTCCAAGGACTCTCATTGGAAAGTTATCTTTGCTGTAACTATTTGGCGGCTGTGGACATGGAGGTGTAAGGTCTGTCTCTATTGGAACGCAGGATCTTAGTTGGGATGAAGCTAGCTTTGTACAGAACATAAGGTTAACGGCTTTGGGCGTGGTGGAGGCCTTTTCTACGGGCGTACCTACAACCAAAGAAGTTAGATTTGTGTCCTGGAAACCACCTGATAGTCAAGCAGTGAGGCTTAAGACTGATGGCGCATATCAAGGAAATCCTGGCATCTCAGAGGGATCTGATTCTTCTGTTTTTATTATTGGTTCTACTTTCATCTCTTTAATTGTGTATTCGTTGTTTTTATTTTCTTTGAACCACTCATTCACTCGCTCGAAACCAGAAAGTTAAACCGATTGTTTAACGAGCAGACTTGGTTGTGAGGGAGGGAAGTCCGAGGGCAGGACAGGACATCTTATTCACGAACCAGAAGCTCAATATACTGGCTGACGAGCATAGGTTTCAAAGGCTTAGCTCGTTAGTATATTAGAGTTAGCTCAATGAAATGCAGATTATGAGATTCGGATAGGCAGCGCTTTAGAGTTGTCTAAGGTGGATTCTTAGTCCCCGGGAATAGAGGCAATTCTATTTGCTTCCCCTTCTTATTGGGTAGGAAATTCAGTATGATGAAGAGCGAGCTCACTTTCTAGATAGGGAAGGAAAGAAACCTCTTCCACATTACCGGATCCAGGGGAGCGGTTGCGAATAGGGATTAGCTCGTCTTTCTTGGTGGTTGGATCGGGAGAGGCGCTCAAAACTGAACCTTGTAGAAAAGAAAACACGGACTTTGACTCCGGGGAAGCTCATTAAGTTATGGATGGAATGCGTTAAGGGATTGGTCTGATTCGAGGCTAGGAATTCTTAGTCCCCGGGAATGGAGCTATGGTCCTTGAGAGGAATGAGGATTCAATTGAGGACTTTGATGGATGTTCAATAGGTCCTGCTCCTGCTGCATAACCAATTGCTTGAACTGAAGCTATTGAACTAACTCGTCAGCCTAATGAAATAGCTCTCTCTGTCTCTATTCCAGCTAAGGAGCTAAGTCTAAGTATAGGTTTTCCTGTTTCCGAAGGTAAAAGCGATGCGAATAAAATAAATGGGTATGTCACCCGATCGAATAAAGAGTCCGATTAATCTGGTTGAGCTCTGGGGTGGTTTAAAAACCTTAATTCAGTAACGAACTACTGTAATTCAATAACTAACGGTAACGCGCGCGTAAGACGAAGACTATGGACTCTGAGATGTCTATGCCTAGGCAGCAAGCCCAAGTTCTTTCTACTATGCCCATTAAGGAGACTAAAAGAGGTAGTAATAAACATCAGGGACAGGCCTCTATGCCTACTGGGAACATCATCATTAAGACCAGTCTCGAGAAGACTTCAGAGAAAGAGGAAGAAAAGAAAGGTAGCAGTGTAATTAGGGTGGACTCAACTTCTACATCCCTTTCTATGGATCAAAGTTTAGAGAAGCCACTAGACATAGATATTGAGATGGGAACTGTCGTGCCTGATAGTCAACCTCCTCCTAATGGCGGTCAGAACCTTACTTATGCGAAAATGCTGGATGATGAAACTCAACCTGGGGAGTATTTCCATGGTACACAACATAATGTTAATTATGAACCCGATGTTATGCAACAGTAGAGGCGCTGGGCGCAAAGCTTTCCTAAATAATGTTAGAGATATGATTGGTTGGACTAAACCAAATATCTTAATTATTGTAGAACCTCGTGTCTCTGGTAACCGAGCGAGGAGTCTTCTTTGCTGAACTTGCATGAAGCAACTAACCCGTCCGCTGTAACCTAACCTTGAGATAGCTCCTTCTTCCTTATCCCGCAACAAGATTGGTAGATGAAGTTCAATGGTCTAAGATCAGATAGACTTCGGGCTCATATTCGAAGGCAGTGGGAAGGTTGTATCATTGTCAAGCTATTGGGAGGATCAATTTCCTACAAAGTCCTGTATGATCGGCTTAACAAGCTATGGATGCCCAAAGTCAAGATGGATCTTGTGGATTTGGGAGAGGGGTTCTTCTTGGTGAGATTTGCTGCTAGTGAAAGAAGCTGTGATCGATTACTTGAGTTGGTTTGAATACCCGCTGACTAAACTAAGGATAGGGGACTGAGGCAGTGAAAGAACTGACACTACCCACTGTAAAGAGAAGCTCTCTATTGCTTTATTGACAAAAAGAAAAGAGATAACCTACTTAGACAGCCTTGCCCTCTCCCGCGAGCATTCCATTCATGAAAGCCTTCCCCGAGAAAGAGACAAGTAGTTCTACTAAGCGAAAGGAAAGGATAAGAACCCAGACTAGCGGATAGAAAGTCAGCTCTTTCAGGGGAAGCGGCATACCTGGATTTAGTGATAATGGGTAACCCAACGGACATGTTCATGGCTAAGCCACCCGAACGATTGGTTCAGAGGTTCTTGTAGCGTCAGCCTTTGTATAGGTTATTTCTCTTGTTGCTATAGGTTCTCCTGTTGCTTCTAGTCTATCTTTGTTGTCTGTCCTAGATATCTAGTCTAGTCCAGCCGATAGCCTATCCTTTCCTTCATGTCTTCCCTCTACAGCATACCATTTAGAGTCTATCTATTCGAAAACTCATTCTCTTATCGAAAGGGAAGCGCGCTCTTCACCTTCCTATGCTCCTTCCTTCTCCTGCTGATTCATAGGATTGATCCGAGGTGGAATGCCTGTCTGACTCATGATTGAATGACTGAGCTATGCCTAGCTACTAGCACAGACGATTAAACAGTTCACCCGGCATTGGGTCAAGCAAGTAGGGGCATTGTAACAAAAGAAACTGAATCTATTGCTTCCCTACCGGACTACTAGCCTCACTTTCTTATACGCCCTAGACATCTCATATTCAGATAGAGATTATCTAGCTTTGAGGTTATATAGCTTTAGTCCAATTCTAATCTAACAACAGATTCAACTACTTTCCTTTCGCTTCCTTTCATTCCATGCCTTACCTTTCCTTTAGACCCAAAGAAAGGGAGTCGTTCAGTAGCAGCTTAGCCTAGAAGCAAGAACCTTAACAAACTCGAGAACAGAACCCGAAAAGAAAACAACAAGAAAAGCTATCGGACTAGAAGAAAGGAAATAGCCAATTGCAGGGTAAGGGGTTACGGTAATTCACCCGTCTTTAGTCAATCGGACTACTTGCTGATGGCTGGGGCATGAGGCTCATTAGGGATTGATCCTCCTGGTCTTACCCAGAGTCACTAAGATAAGAAAACAAGTCAACACGAAACCCCGTCCTTAACTTTACGAATAGAAAGGAGTTAGCTCAAAAGCTAGACTAAACAAGGCTCGGAATTCGATGTTTATTCTGACGTGTGGCTCCCCTATGGGGTATATTCTCTCAACTTGCATGAGAGAGTGGGCTCGCGGTATGCAGCCTTTGCCGAAGAGCTCCCCCCTTTAGACATATCCCCAGTGAAGATCCTTCCTGCGAGTTCTTATTCGCTAGAACATTTTACTCAAGTGCTGCCCAAGAACAACCAATCTTCCAACCCAGATTATGAAACTAGAAAGGCAGCTACTATTGCCGTTAGAGTAGATTTGACTCTTTCGGTTGGTGTTTATTATGGGGCTTTCTTTCATACTAGACCTTTCCTTTCTTCCACACTCGAATAGGACCAAGCGACAGAACCCGTATGTGACTCCCACTTTGCAGCTAGAATATGAGCTGCCTATAAACTCAGGTGTAAGCAACTTCTTAGAATGAAGATTCTGGAAGATAAGCGGGTGAAACTCAATGCTTAACTTAACGGTGGAGAAGATTCCTATCTCAAGGAATCTGTACCCGATACTGTACGAGGAGTGGTAAAAGAGGCCACTAGCAAATTAACTGACCTTCCTCGTGCCTTTACTCCAGACGCGTTTGCTTCCTCCTCTTGAATGAATCCCCGTTGAGCCTCTTCTCCTTCTCCAATGTTTCAAGTTGGATCGAAACCCCATATCTCGGCGAGTTCTCAATCCCTTAACTTTTGTAGCTGTGAAAGGGGAACTCTCTCTTCTGTCGGCTAAGATCGAGATAGAAATTGTGACTCGAGCTGAGAAAGACGCAAGAGAAGTTGAATCTTTAGTAGTTGGAGAGGAAATCTCGAAATCGTGAATTATGAGATTCAATTATCTAGAGAATAAAAACGATAACTTATACAACACGATTCCAGTAACGAGGGCCAAAGCATCGATACATGACTATCTCTCTCTCGAAAATTTGATCAAGGGAAGAAGGAAGAGCTCTTACTTAGGAAGTGCCTGTAGCCCACTCCCTACCTTTAACTAGAAAGAATAGCTACTTTTAACCCCCAAGCCTGTCAGCCCAGCACTACTTCGTCCCCTTATTCTGACTCAAGGCCGGGGCTTTAGTCGAAGAGTACGAATGACGGTCTATCAAATATAGGGAATTTAACCCCAGAAAAGAAAAACCGATAAACTCAGGATTCGATTAAACAGTGGAATATTCTGATGAGCGATAAAGCTTTCGAGATGAATAATAGTTTGTGAGATAAAGCAGCTCTTAAGCAAGGCTTTTCGAATCCGCTTATGCAGAAGCAAGTTCTCTTGCTAGCCTTCCTATAACCTTTAGCTCGTAGCCCCTATTGGTCAGAAGGGTTATTCACTTGGAGTTGCTTGGTCAGCAAGCTCGGTAACATGAGCAATAGCCTGGTGTGAATCCGATGAGGCAGTAGGTGCCGCAACTACATCCCCTCCCATCGCAAAATCCTTATGGATGGATAAGAACTTCACCCTCGCCCATAACAAGGTCAGGCGGCTTTGGAGCAGGTTGAGAAAGAAAATCAAGAAGAACTTGTTCGGGAGCTGCCAATCTGTTCTCTAACGCTACTTCCTCTCGAGGTATTTCAAAAATAGCAGAAGGTGCTTTAGGGTTCGGATTAGGCCCAAATGATACGGTATTCTTGGGCAGACAGGCTGCAATATCTTTAATAGGTTGGGTTTGGGCTTTAGAATCAATGGTTATCTTACGAAAAGACCCAGACTTTTATTGGGTAGGGTGAGAGTAGGGCTTAGCTCTTTCAATTGGCTTATTCTTGACCCGAGACTTCGAAGAGTTGGGTCGAGCCCGGCTAGATGAGCCCGAAGCCTGGCTAGAAGAGCCCGAAGCTTGTGAGGTTTTCTGTGCTGAAGCATTTAAAGCTGAATTGGAGACAAACTGTGTTTCAGGCACAAACTGCGGTGAATCTTCATCTTTGCTTTCTCCTTCCTCGCCTTTTCTTTAACTTCCTTGAAAGACAACCTTGCAAGGAAGATTGGTTATTGTCGGCTGTTACCATCTTCGACTTATCACCTTCTTCCTTCTCAATGCTGCCTGAATTCTCGGTTTGTTCCGGCACCGGTGTACGGCTCGGGCATTTCTACATTCGGTGGCCAACAATGCCACAATGAAAACAAACAGTATGCAGTGCTTCATATTCAATAACCTGGGAAAGACCCCACACTTGACCCCGAGACACCAATGGTTTGGACAAATCCATCTCCACGCAAATCCTTTGCATCATGGCTTTATAGAGTCCTACACCCCTTCTTGTAATAACAGACAGCGAAATACGCTCCTAGGAAGACTCTTATTTCAACCTTGCCAATCTCTCTTAGCTCCCTAGCCTTCTTCTCCTTCTCCAATGTTTCAAGTTGGATCGAAACCCCATATCTCGGCGAGTTCTCAATCCCTTTGATACGTCGGAGCAGCTTCCTTTTGATCTGATAAATATTTCCAAACACCTCCCTCCTTCCATCTTTTAAGCGTCTGTGTAACTGAGCCAATAGCCTCATGAAGGGAAGTGTTGCATCTAAGCTCCTTTAAAGACAGCATCAAGATTGTCATGAGAGAGCCAAGCGGCTTCAAAGCGAAAAGGCCTGGCTTCTCTATTTTGGGGATTAGTCATTTGGGAACGAAAGAGAATGGGATTGTGATCAGAACAAAGTCGAGGAAGGTTGACGACCTTGGCTTCTGGAAAAACCATTAAAGCTTCTGAATTCCAAAGGACATCTGAAGGAACGTCTTCCAATTGACGGAGTTCAGTAATCATCATTTGACGGAGTATGGTCGATTCCATGTCTTATGGGCTACTTCCCCTCCTTCGTTGGCATCTTTCTTCGTTGCGTTGCATCTTCGCCTTTGAGTATTGTGATTCTTTGGATTATTGAAAAAATGCTCTAAGGAATGAATATCTTTAGAGATCATGCGGATATGGGCACAGAGGGGCTAATAAAAAAGGGAGTGAGTGAAAAGCCCATAATGACTTTGAAAAAACCTATGCCCGAAAGCCGATACCAGCAACTCTTTATTCATCCGATTCTTTTATTCCCGTTCGTGAGTCATGTGAAACCGTAAAGTGATCAACTTTGAATTTCCCCACGGCTAACCCGATTGAGCTAGAGTTCCTGTAGCTGTCTTTTCATAAGCAATTCCTTGGGCTTAAAGACTAGTACTCGAAATCTCATACTGATGAATTCACTTTTCAAGAAAGAAAGACTAAAACAAAACCCCGTCTTTCCGTAAAGTGAACGATTGAAATCGGTTCAGAGCTTAACGTCTTCAAAGACTTATGGCTCACCGACTTACTTCTTAGATTGCTTGGTTGGCTAAACTGAGCTTTCACGTAGATTTATAGAAAGCACCAAACAAACCGCACAACAGGTAGTTAGATAATCAATTTCTAGTCGTTTGAGGAGCTATTAAGCCCGAGGGAAAGCAAATATGAATAGGTTTACTCATCTGTTGAATCTGCTTCTATTGAGTAAGAAGCGAAGGGGTTTAGTTTAAGACCCGCTGAGCCCTTAACAACTCCAGTGGGTTGCAGGTGAAATTGAAACAGCTTTTATAATAATGTAAGGGGCTTAGCTCTGCTCTCTCGCGCCCATGTGTTTGACCCGTGCGTTTGACACTCGTAAGAAAGAACCTTTCCTTTTCGATATGCCGAAGAAGGGGTTGAAGTCCACTCCCACCAAGACAAAGAAGGATATTCAAGAATCACAAGAAGCGGAAAAAAGGCCTTTCCCACTCTTGCCAAAGGAGATATACCATCTCTGAACTAACTTTGAAAGTCTTACTCATCGCTTTCACTTGAGATAAGATAGATTCCCCAGAAAAAGAAATAAACGACGCATTCCTGTGTAAGCAACTTCTTAGAATGAAGAGATTAAAGTCCCGGAATAGAGCTCTTACTCTTTTCCTGGCTTAGCTGCTGGCTAGGGGACAGCGAGAGGTAATACTTCAGCGTTCCTCAAAGGGAGGAATGCATCGAGTGAACAGAAAACAAAGAAACTACGGATTCGCTTAAGAAACTTAAATAAACCAAGGGAATTGGTTTAGCAAGGAGATAGAATCACATGTTTTCAACGGCTTGAGATAATACCAGTCCAGTAAAGAATCGAGACTCTCTTGAGAATCCACCTTGAAAGCCTTAGCTTAGCACTCCCCCAGGGAAGAACCAACCTTATCGAACTCGCTAGCCGAAGGGGTTTTGTTCTTCTTCTTTCCTACCTCTCTTTATCTCTTTGCGGATTATAACCCGACACGTAAGGGTGTAAGGAAAGGGTAAAGTGCGGAATGCTGCTAAGGAAAAAAAGCAGCAGAAAGAGGGGTTTCTGCTTTATCGGACCCGGTAAGCTCAGTCGAAGTCTTTTCTAACGATTGTTTATTCAATCGAGTCCTCCGCTAATTCATCCTCTGCCATTTATACAGATTCACAGGAAAGACCTAGCTCGACGCTCTTAGGCAGAAAGGCTTGCTAGCTGAACGAGAATCCCCCGCTCGAGCTGAAAACAATTTATGAATTACCCGAGGAAGGTTGAGAAAAGTGAATAGAATCGATTTCTGACCTCTAGTTCCTAAGGAAATCTCTTTGAATCCACGATCACGAGCCATTCCCACCGACTGATCCGGAGAGCGGCCGTAGATCACTTTCTAAGGTGAGTTTTGTTAGCGGGAGTAAAAAAGAAAAGTAGGAATAGAGCTTACAGCCCATCATGAGGTCTAATCTAATAAGTCTATCGTGCCAAAGCTACTAATGTTAAGAATGCTTCGCCCGGACTAGCTAGTCAGGGAAGGTAGGTAAGTAAGAGGCGGATCTAGGAATCCTCTGGTAGTTGGGTTGGTGAAATCCGATAATCGATTGGCTGTTTAAAGGCTTTCCCAACCTAGACATTGTAACTAAAAGTCCTGCCTACTTGTAGGCTTAGGGTAGTCCTCGACAACCTTCTTCTTTTACTGGCTTGGGAAAAAGAAAGAAAAACTTAGCATTTACTAAAAAAGAAAGGGATAAAGTCCTTACCACTGGCGGAGAGAAGGAAGGACACGAGCAAGGGTTGGTGATACTGATCCGGCATCTTGACTTGGAAATCCTTTTTTTTAGGCTTGGACATTGACTTAAATAAAAGCGTGTACTGATCAGGGCTCAACAAAGTCTCCTGCCTCAGACGTGGATGTAGATGTAGACGTAGATCATCCTGTTGGCTAAGAAGAAAGATCGATACTTATTGACTCTATCTCTTTTGAGAACTTCCCAACTCCTACTGACTTAGATGATTTATAGACTGACTGACCTCTTAATGAGTTTCCCGGTGGTTTCCCCTACCTAATGACTTCTTTCCCTTTTCAGGCTCTCAATCAGATGCAGGACGAAGATCAATGCCCGGCCTAGGCTCTCCAAACACCTCGGTTGTCCTCTGGTTAGGGAATGTGTTCTTCTGCTGGTTTAGGACGAAAAAACATCCCGGCCTCAAAAGGAAAGGCAGATCTCTCAGTCGAAGAGCCTGGCTTATATATCTTTAGATTGAAATGAGTTCCCCCCTTGGACTAAACAACCAAGCATTGACTTCGATTCCTACTTAAACGACTGCTGAGTTTCCGGCTCCTGGTTCGAAATGAACAGCCCTGCCAGACCGAAACCTGCCGACAGATGACATCAGATGAGCCCCCTTCAGCGGATTGGTTTTTGGTGTTAAGCTGGTAGGAAGGGAAAAGGCAATAGATACTTAAACCCCAAGTGCGAACCAGCAGCTCCAAACTTCCTGCGCAAAAAGGCAGTCTCGAAAAAGATGAATAGCGGATTCGGCGGCATTTGAACACGCCGGGCAAGTGAGACTAATGCCCTGTTGCCGACGTGCTCTATTCAAATTTGTATTCAGCTTGTCATCATATAGTAGCCATAAAAAGAACCGTATCCTTTCATCCGCTTGGACTCGCCAAAGCCACTGACTATCTTGTAGATTTTGTGCCTGAAAATATGATCTTTTTGCAAAAGCATAAAAGCAGACTTGGCAGTGAATGAACCTGAACTCTCTCCACTCCAAATCAATATGTCAGGCTTCAATTCAACAATAAACAATAGACAACGGTACTGCTAAAATCTGTTGTAGTTCTTTTGGCGGAAGTAAGTGTTGGATGGGTGTAAGGTTTCATTCTCTATCTGGAGTAATAATTTTGTCTACTGTCCATGCGGATAGACTACCAATATCATCCCCGATTGCCGACTCTTCCAAAGGTCCATCACCAACCCACCAGTCTGTCCATAAATTAACATGAGTTACATCCCCGATCAGCCATCTCTGCCCTTTCCGAAGAAATTGGCGGCATTTTAAGATGCCACGCCAAGTAGAGGATGAGCCAGGACGTCTTTCTACTTCTTGTAACGAATGTGCCAAGAGATATTTGCTGCGAAGAACCGAGCATGCCATAGAATCATGGTTGGACTCAAGAGCCCAACCCACCTTTGCCAAAAGTGCCAAATTTGCCTCCCTAGCTTGCCGAATACCCAAACCTCCAATTGAGCACAAGTTCCAGCTGGCAAAAGAGTGGTCTGCATAGAATAAACTGGGATGGCATTTAAGACCGATTGGACTAGTGTTCTCCTGCCTGCCCGTGAAAGAAGATTCCGTTTCCAATTACTTAACTTGGAGCGTACCTTTTCAACAATTCTTTCATACAAAACCCGTGAAGCTCGCTTATGAACTAAAGCCCAAGTAAATTCCCAAGTCCTCCGTGAGAGGGATGCCACAAGCAGAACTTAAGAAATTCATACTTTTCCTTGTTCGGTGAGACAAAGAATTTAGATTTGGCTAGATTCATGGTCAATCCCGAGGCAAGAGCAAATTCGTTTAAGCATCCCATAATGGTATCAATTTGAGTCGAAGTTGCCTGAGCAAATAACATCAAATCATCTGCAAAAAATAAGTGAGAAATCGAAGGCCCATTTCGAGATACCTTAACAGGCTTCCACTCTTTCTTATGGACTCTATTTTCTTTGTATCAAATGCGAAAGCTTCTCCATACAAAGAAAGGATGAACAAATACGTCTCCAAAGAGCCTGGCGGAGACCCCGCTTAGTTGCAAAGAAAGGTTTTTATTCGCCATTACCGTAGCCCAAATCAAAGCCCCTCAGAGGCCAAACTTCCTAAGGCGAAACCGCTTCTCTGATCCGAGAGTTGGTGGTTGAGACAGGGAGTGCATCAATTGCAGCTTCAGCTATTGAAAAAAGGGAAAAACCAGATTTTAGGGATTCAGTCTTTTATGGCTTCGGGAATTCAGTATTGGATTTCTTCGAGTACTAGTCTTTAAGCCTTATCATTGCTTTTGCAAGGATAGATCACCCAACTTTAGCTTCTGCTTCAGGTTATATTCCCGCTCCAGTTCATGGAAGGATGAGTGCTTTGAAGAAACCCCGTCTTTTTTGCTTACTTTAACATTTATGGGCAGAAATTGAATTAAAAATGTCCAAAAAAACGTACTTTTTCCGCTATATGAGATACAAAAAAGCATATTTTTAATGATCTCCCCGAGTGAAATTAGCAAAGTAAGGTTTCCCCTACAGGCGAATAGTCCGGGAGCTCTATAGTAGTCGAAGAGGACGGTCAACTAGCCCCATAGGAAAGAGACAAAAGAAGAAACCTTTCCTACGAATGTGAATCTGAGTTGCTCAGGGTTTCAGCAGACAAGTGAGTTGAGAGAAGAGATTGTTTTATACCTCTTCGGAAACCTAAACCGAAAAATAACAGGCTTGAAACCGCTCTTCCTTGCCACTCGGCTTTCTCTGATCAATTTTTCGAGTTGTTCTTCGAGGCATTGTAGGCCCAGCCAATGTGATAGTGAATGCCTTGCTCCCCTTGCTTGCTGGTCTTATACGCAAATCCCAGGTGAAGAAGAATTCTTACTCTTCGACTAGCTGCTTGGTAGGGGATTGCGACCTTCATACTGAATAGGCAGACGGTGTTACAAGACGTTGTTCTGAAATGAGAAGTAGGTCTTTTTCTATCTGGTCTCGGAACCTGACGTACGAGAATTGGGCTTTTGCATTTCAACTTAATACTTAATAGAATACAGTTTAGCTTTTGGCTTTCGCTGTGGCCATAAGAGAAGCAAGAAGTTGAGACATCCTGCAGGAAAGGACCCATAGCATCCAATCACTCTGGTGATCCCAGTACCTCTTTTTCCAGGTACTTTTGCATTCTCCCATTGATTCTTATGAAGTTCGGAAACTTGTATTTCTCATCTTTGTTTATGCTGCTAACTCTCAGTTTGGAGGAAGTTGCTTCACAGACCTGTTCTCTTTTGGTACCTGTGCGATACTCTCCTCTTTCTGCTCGCCAGGAAAAAGTGGGTGAACGAATTCCGGTGAGTTGGGTTTAGAACGTCGTGAGACAGTTCGGTTCCTATCTAGCTGAAAGCAAGGGATCTCGGGGAATGACGAAGACTATCATATCCGGGTTGACCATACCTTGTATACCCACTTTTGCAAGAGATTGGCTTGACTCTAGCAGGCAATGGAACAAGGTCCCATGTCTCATATTATTTGAATTTGAAAGGGAACACGAGCATTCTCTTATGCCGATCTTTGATTGAAGAAAGCCTCCTCTCATCATCTTTTTTAGGACAGAGATTTCCTAGTGCATTGCCTTCCCCCACAGAACAACTCACAAGACTTTACCAAAAGAAAGGGACTCTTTTGTGCTTCTTAAATATAGAGGACGAATCCCGATGCTATTGCTATTTCACCGATAGATGGACTTTCTTTACGACTTACTGGTGCAATAGGCATTCTATCTTCCTTGGTCCGGAACCAAAGCATCTCTTCCCTGCACTTTCATTTCATGAACCAGCTCACTTGTCTTCACCCTTGAGAAATACAATAATATAGGCTCTCCTCACCGACTTAGAGTAAGGGGTTGAAAGGGGCTCATAATCTTCATTTCCAACTCGAGCTTGAACCCTAGAAATAGGAAGGTCACCAGCTTCTCACTCGGGTACCGGACACCAGGAAGATCAATCATCGGCCTTGGGTTGTTTGAGGGGGAGGTTTCCCAAGGGGTAAGCGAAGGTCTCAACGAGCCTTACATCACCTATGAACTTGCTTGCGGTATTGATTGCGAGGGAGTGATTGATTCAAGTAAAGGAAAGAATAGAACATAAAGTGCTATACCGTGCAGCTAATCCTTTGTATAGGTACTTCAGCTAGTCCAGCATATAGGTACATATGCAGCTAGCCACCTCTGAGCTATTCTAGTAAAGAATAGTTAGGGCACTGGCTTCTTGAAAAGAGATTCCCAAGATCGAAAGACAAATCCGACAAGGGAGCTTCTTGTGTGAAATCTCCATTCCCAGAACTCTCATGAGCGGGCTTGGCATTTCTTATAGCTTCGGAAAGAGACTAGAATGCGGATTCGATCTCCCGGTTTAGTAGTATGAGGAGCTCCATTTTCTAGTCCTTTTGTTAATGATTTTGTTCTAGCTATGAGAAATCCCGGGAATGAAATAGCAGATTACGATTCCTAGCTTGTATCTCTAAAGGTTGAAGACTAAGAGGCGGTATCGTATAGTATAAAAAGTTGCATTTTACCCTCTTTTTCGGTATCGAGTCAGTTTCCGGGCAGAAAACGAATTAGAAATCGTTCACTTTTTAAAAACACCGTATTTTTCGGTATCGAGTTCGTTTCCGGTAACAAATTGAATTAGAAATCTGATAAGTTGAGAAAACCCGGGATTTTTGGTCTCCACGTGATTTCCGGTAACAAATTGAAAAAGAAATCGTTAAAAATGAAGACTTTTCTCGCTATATGAGATAGAAAGTTTAAGATTTTGAATGATCTCGTAGAGTGAAATTTCCTTGTTAAGGTTTTTCGCCTAGGTGGGATTAAAAGTTTTCGATTGAGAATAGAGAATCTCTGAGAAAGCTGCTTTGGTTGGTTTTACGCCTAGACTCCACTCCAAGTGAACAGCTATAAAGCTCAAGTAAAGGAATCCCACAAGCCATGTTAGCAACGGCTCTATCTAGCCTCGAATAGGACGAGGAAGGAAAAGGCTTAGCCAACTCTTAAGCCAAGTCAAATATAGGTTTTCCATTTCCACCGCACACGTATAAAGAATCAACAATTTCGTATTTATAAGATGCCCATTGAAGCGATCGCAGGGAAGTTCATACGATCTCGGTCGGGAGGAAACTGAAACTCCAACTTCTCAACCCCCTAATCGCGGTAAAACGCGAATAAAAGAATCGTACGCACATGCTTACTCTTTTCTAGTACTGGTAGAGGAAAGGCAAGGATTTGTACCAGCATGATTTAGGATTTTAAGCTATGGTACCACCACCAGAAGACGCTGAGTAACCTTTTCCTACGGGCTATATAGAAAAGTCTAACTCTTCTAACTCGGAATCCGAGTAAGCAGGACATCTTATTCACGATGATGATTGATCCCCTGAAAAGGAAACTCAAATTAGACGGTCAGAGCCAATAAAATGAATTTCATCTGCACCCACTGGAGTTGTTGTAAGCTCAGCATAACGCGAAGTAGCTACATCCCCTGTCGATGCAATTCATTATGCAAGTTATGAAAAAGGGGTTTTAGTAGCAATCTCTTTTGCCTATCCCACTTGACTGAAGGAGTCAGAAGCGTCATCCCTTTATTCCAATACGGAATTACCTTTTCAAGAAATAGGTTCTGCAATCCTGGGCGTTGGAGACAGCTCCATTTTTCCACCCAATCGGCCAGCATGTTTTTCTCTCTATGGATAAACTTCAGAGACCAGGTCCATGACTCATTCAGCATATCTTTAATCTCCTTAACAAGAGGATACAGGGGATGATGAGGATCGACACTACCTCTAATAGCTTGGACAGAGCTGCATGAATCAGATTCAATCTCCACATGGTTCAAATTTAATTGCACAGCAAACTTCACACCATAGTAAATGGCCCACATTTCAGCAAGATCAATACTACAGTTGTCCATATTTGCTCCAAATCCACCAATCCAAGTCCCCTGTGAGTTTCGAAAGACTCCCCCCGCCGCTGCAATACCTTTCTGTTGATTCCAGCTCCCATCGACATTAAGCTTAAGCCACTGCTCTTTTGGTTTCTCCCAGCTAAGTTGCACCACCTGCTTCACCTTGCAATTAACAATAGGTGCAGATTCTCTAAACCACTCAATCATAGTTTTACAAATAATCTCAATTCTTTTACCAATGGGGATGGACTCATTGGAAAAAATTTGTCTATTCCTCCATTTCCAGATCAGCCAGCAGGTATTAGCAAAGAGACTTGTCCAAGACCAGTCCCCAAACTTTTCATCTTAGCAGTTAATGACATTCAGGTTGACCCATTACCTCCAGGTTAAGAGATCTGCTATTACTGAATTTGCTGGAGATCATCAGGATGTCCCATATGCGTTTGGCATTGGTGCAGTCCCGCAGAATGTGCAGAACTGACTCGGAGTGGTGGCCACAGATTGAGCAGGAGGGATCCGAGGTGAAGGATCTAATCCTTCTGTTCTCATTTCCAAGGATCCTGTTCTGAGTTGCCAGCCAAAGGAAATTTTGGATCTTAGGTTGCACTTTAATTTTCCAGATAGCTTTGATACAAGGGCTAGAGCACGGTAGGTGCGCATTCAAACTCTGAAAAGCTGATTTTGTTGTGAAATTTCCATTAGTAGTTTTGCTCCAAATGATGCAATCAGGAAGCTTTGTGAAAGGCTTGACTGGGATGCTGATAACCCTAGCAATGAGAAAGCTTGGTATATAATCTAGCAGCTTGTTCACCATCCATCCTTCTTCATCTATGAATTCACTTACCAGGATATCTTTTGCCCTCAAATTGGGCACTAGGTGGAGAAAGCTGGCCAGGCTGCTGTCATCGAGGAGCCATTTATCATACCAGAAACTTATTCTTGATCCATCACCCACTCTCCATTTGAGTCCACTACTTAGAAGATCCCCTGCTTTAAGAATGCTCTTCCAAGTATGAGAAGCTGAGATATTACCTTGGGTATTACCATGTGAGAGATATTTCTCAATGAGAATTTGCTGCCACAATTGGTCATTTGACTGCAGCAGTCTCCAGCCCATCTTAGCAAGGAGGGCAAGATTCATATCTCGGGTCTTTTTAAGCCCAAATCCCCCTGCCTCTTTCGGTTTACAAATGGTATCCCAGTTCATTAAGTGCACCTTCCTCTTTCTCGGCGTGCTTCCCCACAAGAAGCTTCTGTTGAGTTTGTCAATTTCTTCACAGACCGCAATGGGAATATGGGCTGTTTGCATAGTGTAATAAGGGATAGGGGCCGAGGCTGATTGGATAAGTGTGGATCTACCTGCAATGGAGAGATGACTCATTTTCCAGCTTGCTAGGCGAGATTGGACTTTTTCAACTAACCCCCAGTTGGTTTTTTTGGCCACCCTTTCATGCAATAAGGGGACCCCGAGATACCTGCCCAGATCATCAGTTCTTGCAATTCCGCTTGCCTCACAAATTTCATTCATTAATCTTCTCGGTGTATTCTTGGTTATGAAGATCTTGGATTTAGCTAAGCTAACTATCTGTCCAGACCATTTGCTGAAGTCATCAAGGGACTCTTTCACCACTGCTACCTGCTCTGAATTAGTTTGGGAAAAGAGGACCAAGTCGTCGGCAAAGAAAATATGCGAGACCCCAGGGCCTCCTCTAGATGCTCTAACTGTTTTCCACTTGTGCTCCAACACTTTGCCTTGAATAATCTGGGATAGCCTCTCCATCCCTATGACAAAAAGATATGGGGACAGGCTCTTCAAGACCTGTCTTAACCCCCCTAGTAGGTTTGAATTCATTTGTTTTCTCCCCATTCCAAAGAATTTGGAAGGAAGCTGTAGTGATACAATCCATAATGATTGAGAGAAGCCACCCTTCAATGCCAATCTCCTGTAAAGCTTCTTGGAGAAATGTCCACTCCATCTTATCATAAGCTTTTTCTAAATCCATTTTCCAGATGGTTGCCCCTGTTTTACCTTTCCTCTTTCTGAGGGAGTGAAGCATCTCTTGCGCCACAACAATATTATCAACAATTTGGCGCCCAGGTACAAAGCTACTTTGTGTGGGAGAGATGAGCTTAGGCAAAATGGGTTTTAGTCTGTCGACCAGAATTTTGGAGATCACTTTCTATATGACATTGCAGAGGCCTATTGATGCCAGAGGCTCGTTAAGACCTTTCTCCACAGCCTCCTTGACCATAGAAATAACATCTTCTTTAACAATTTCCCAATTTTTCTGAAAGAAGATGGCCTGAAACCCGTCAGGGCCAGGGGCCTTCAGCGGGCCAATACTGAACATAGCTTTCTCAATTTCATCTGCGGACACAGGTCTATGAATAAATTCAAGCTCCTCTCTCGGAATTGAAGGAAAGGAGATGGGAGATCCTGGGTTAATAGGGTCCTCTTCTCTACCTGTATAGAGTTGCTGGAAATAATTAACTGCATGGGCTTTAAGTTCCTCTTTCTCCGAAATCCAGGCGCCTTCTTCATTCTTCAAAGCACCAATTCTGTTTTTGCTTCTTCTGACCAATGCAATCGCATGGAAATAGGAGGTGTTGCGATCCCCGGACTGGATCCATTTTGAGCGAGATTTTTGGAACCAGATAGCCTCCTCTCTTTTAAGTATTTCTTCATACTTCTTCTGCAAATTTTGTTCCAAATCCAATAAAAATTGGTTTGGGCCTCTTTCCAGAGCTCTTTGAATTCCCCCTAATCGTGCCATGATCCTCTTTTTCTGGAGGAAGACATTCCCAAAAACTGATTTATTCCACATAATTAATTGCTTCCCAACCTGATCCAATTTGGAGATGACATTGCCTTGTTCTTGATTCCAGGTTTCTCCGAGAAAATCTTTGAATTGTTCATGGCTCAACCAAGCAGCTTAAAATCTGAAAGGGCGTAGTGCAGGCCTGGGGATTATTTGGCCATTCAAATCAAGTAAAATTGGGCAATGGTCTGATTTGATTCTGGGGAGGTGATAAACCACAGCTTCTGGGAACATGATTTTCCAGCTGGAATTGCAAAGCACCCGATCAATTCTTTCCCATGTGGCCACGATTCCATTCTCTTTTCTTCTCCAAGTGTACTTCTGCCCAATGAAGCCCAAATCCATAAGCTCACAGTGCGAGATTACCTCCTGTTTCTACACCGATTGACATCTCTACTATTGAAGTTTGATTTATCAGCCGAGGAAGCAATGGAATTAAAGTCGCCACCAAGGGCCCAGGGTCTGCTGGAACTATCACTTTTTATCTTTCATATATCGCCATAACTCTTCTCTATTACCTGGGATGGGGCTGCCGTACACAGCTGATAGATCCCAACTTTTATTATTCGCCTTCACAGAGATAGTAACAGCTTGGAAGAAGTGCTCCTCGATTAACACATCAACCAGATTATCTCTCCAAAGGACCCAGATTCCACCCGATAAACCCAAGCCTTCCTCTATATGCCACTACTTTGGGAAGCCTAGTTTCTTCACCACTTGTTCAGCTCTGAAATTATTTACTCTCCTTTCCATAATCGCAACAATAGTGGGGTTATGTTGCTTGATCAGATCTTTCATTATTCTCACAAAAACATCACTGCCAGCACCACGAACGTTCCAAAAGAGAATCTTCATGGATGATAATTTCTTAAGGGGGGTATTACTCAAGGAGTGGACTGAGTCCCTCCATTGCACTGATTCCATTATCGACAGCTGGTTCATCGACAAGGTCACATCTATCTCCAGGGCATGTGGAGGAGGTGGGCTCCTGATCAATCTGCATTTCAGAAGGAAGTGATTCACGATCTCCGGGTCCAAGAAAACCTCCGTTGCAGTCATTTCGGGTTCCCAGCCTAGATATTCAAAAATTCTCTTTTGTTTTTGGTAAAGTGCTTTGTAAAGACTCATTTTTAAAGATAAAAAATCTTTACTTTGTTCGTGAAAAGATAGCCATGAAAGAAAATTAGACTCCATATGTGAAGTCTGAAGACCAGTTTTCATTCTTGTTCGGATGCTTGAATCGAACTCATCTCTTTATTTACGACAAACCTTGACCATCGTTCCTAAGGAAATCTCTTTGAATCCACGATCACGAGCCATTCCCACTCATAGAGAAATGGCATCTTTCCTAAGCTAAGTCAGATCGCTAGCGCTTTCTAACCGATCCTTCGTAACCCCATACATTTCCTGAACCACATTCATGAGCTGGTCGAGATGTGGTACCCAGTCACTGACATCGGTGAAGGCTGCGCTATGCCACCTGTCCGGAGTACAGCTTTAGCAAAGCTAACGGTAGGTTAGACGGGTCTGGGACCATCTTTCCTTTCATAGGCTGAAGAAAGCCTTGCGTTTACATAGCTATGCCCTTTAGTTGCATGTTCAATCTAGGCAAGACCCTACTTTCTGGTTTATCCATCATCCAATCCACAACAAATCGGATGAAAGCCTGAGACCGTAGCCTGGAACGGACTGCTCCTGACAAAGTTCTTTGCCATCTCCCCGAACCCTCATATGCCTAGCTTAGCTCCGCTAATTCTTGTCCAACCAAGATCTTCGACCGATTACCTTTATACTACCATTCCATAAGAAACCTTTCTATATTTACCCAATTCGATCCACAAGCTGAATGCCGTACGCTCAGCTTCAATAAGCTTACTACCGCCTAGCAGCTATAACTGCCTCCTTCTTTATCTATCAAAAGCCATATTACTTGCTTCGATCCTATTTTTTAACACCTACTTCGCAAACCTTCTTCCGGCTATCCTGCCGCCGAGTCGGAGCAGTCTGAGGGTATTACGTCCCAACAAGCAACGGATGTCTTTGAGTCATGGGCTTATTGACTCGTCATAACCAGACTTCTCTAAACCATCCACTGAATCTCTTGAAAAGCCTTCTATGCCCGATTCTAACTAGGAAAACGAGAGTCTTCACTCTACCGCCTACTTAAATAAAGGAGTTTTCAGAGTTCTGAGATGGGAGCATGGGCTGCTTTACTCAGTATAGCTAGCCAAAATTATCAAGTAAAAAGAAAGCACGCTAAGATGATTTGCAAGCTTTCTTCTCATGCCCGTAGCTACATCTCCTAATTGCGAATAACGAGGTATAAATACCATAACAAGCAAGGCTGTGCAGTAAGGCAAAGATAGAAAATCGGTATGAATATAGCTCAAAGAGAGAGAGAGAACAACAACTAGATCTTCTTTGAATGCTTGGACGATGTCCATGGGATGGGGACTGAGGATAAAGTAGTGGAGTTTGTACAACTCAGCTTCTTCGCCTACACCAAAGACGCTATCTTTGGGGGATGCGTCTCACTCTCCTACGCAGGTGCTGTTGGTGCCCAAAAATGTTCTTTCCCGTCCGCCTCAGTTCAAGTCTCGGCTTGGTCCTCCTTCGCACGTTCCGTTAGTGATGGTTATATTCGGTTATCCTCTTTGGCTTTGGTTCACTCTTCTATCAGGGGTGGGTCGAGACATTCTAATGACCCTCCGGATGATCGAGTCTCTATGGATACAGATGTTGTTTCTGCTTCACCTAGTGCTGATATGCAGCTTGATATTCCTGCTCATTCAGGTCTTGCAGAGCCTTTCTATTTCTCAATGAAGTGTGTCTCATGGAACTGTCGGTGGGTTGGTAGTTCTTCTTTTCGTCGAAACATGATCTTTGGTTTTCTCAGCTTTAGTCGTCTAAGACGGGGAGGGGTCTTTTTGGATGCAGCGATCTCGGGTTAATTGGTTAAGAGATGGGGATCGGAATACATCTTTTTTCCACGCTCAGGCAGCGTAGGAAGAAGAATTTAATTGAGGGTTTAGCAGGAGAGGATGGTAGGTGGACTGATGATCTAGCAAACAAACTGGTTGCACCAATTACACCTCAAGAGATAAAATCAACTTTCTTTACTCTTATAAAAGTGACAAAGCCCCTGGTCCTGACGGATATACTGCCCACTTTTTCAAGACCACTTGGTCTATTGTCGGGAATGAGGTAACCGAAGCCATACTGTTTTTCTTTGAGAACTCAGAATTGCTTCCAGCTTTTAATTCTACAGTCCTAGCCCTTGTGCCTAAGACTCAAAACCCTAATTCTATAGTGGATTTTAGACCCATTGCATGTTGCACTATGATTTACAAGTGTATTGCTAAGATACTTTCCAATAGACTCAAACAATGTTTGCCGCATCTCATTAATTCCAGTCAAAGTGCTTTTGTAGAGGGGAGGTGCATTCTTGATAATGTCCTAATGGCTCAAGAGGTTGTAAGTGGGTATCACAAGCCATCTCTCTCATCAAGATGTGCTTTGAAAGTTGATTTAAGGAAGGCATTTGACACATTGGATTGGAGTTTTATCATTACTTTGCTGCAAGCACAGAATTTCCCACCGAAGTTTATTGAATGGCTCTCGCTTTGTATCACTACAGTCAAATTTTCAATTTCAATTAATGGAGGTTTGGAAGGGTATTTCAATGGGGCACGTGTCACTTGACAAGCCCGATCGTAGCAGGCCCTGGTGGAGGAGAAAATGCTCTACTGAGCTAACGGTGGAGGAAGGGCAGCTAGAAGCCCGGTAGCAAAGCAAGGCAAAGCAGACCCAAAAGATTCAGGAATTCGAGCTAGAATATGTTGAAGATATGGAAAAGGAGGGCTGTTTAAGTTGAAGAAAGAGTCCCGCACTAAAGCACTCGACCCAACCTCGTACGTGGAATAAAGAAGAACATTCCTCGGTCATCCTTAGATGATTTGGAGCCGGGTATCCCATCGAAGCAAACAATGGTGTTAGGACTCGTTCCTAGAAAAGGAAGTGACCAAGACTCTATGTTTTTCAGGTTCTTCTGCCGCTTCGAAGAACTTTTTACTGTCCACAACGTTCATATGCTTTCTTTTTTTTGTTGTTTGGCTACAACGGGTACGCTCTCTAGAGGATTTGCTCGGGGCTGTTCACTTTCACTTGGTCGCCTGGTATCTTTGAAACCTCTTTGCTTGCAGAGGCAGGAGTGGAAACGTCTGAGAGAGCGCTTCGCGAAAGAATCGTGTGGCGCGGTGAAAGGTTTCCCGTTGGCTCTTCAAGACCTGGAGTGGATGGAATCCAGCCTATATTTTAGCAAGGAAATTGGGATGTGGTGAAAGATACGCTTTTGACTTTGGTGCAAGCAGCTTTCTTGCAGGGCTGGGTGGAAAAAGAGGTTCTACAGGCTCATATGGTATTAATTCCGAAGGTTAGAATACGTCGACTCATCAAGATTTTCAGCCCATCACACTTCTCAACACCTCTTATAAAATTCAAGTATTGGTTCAGAGACTTCGGCCTATACTGCAGAGAATTATTGGGCCTTTTCCAAATAGCTTTCTTGCTGGTCGTAGCTCTTACGACAACATTCTGATCACGCAAGAGATGGTTCATTCACTCATGAAAGGTAAAGGTAGTTTGTGGGCCATGATCCTATAAATTGAGTTTATTTAAAAGGCATATGATAATGTGTCTTGGCAGTTTCTTCGAGAGGTTCTTGCTTTTTATGAATTCCCTTCTAGATTAATTGATTTAATCATGTTCTGTGTTGAGAATATTGATCTTACAGTGATATGGAATGGGGAAGCTCTCCCAGCTTTTAAACCTCAACAGGGCCTACGACAAGGTCTTACAGAGCCATATTTGGTGTCAAAGCTGCTATCTCAAAAGAATCAGACATGGGATTGGGCTATGCTGGTGAACAGCCTTCCTAGGAAACCCTTTGAATCCCTTTCCTAGATAAGCTATTCTCTCTAGGCTACCTACCTGGAATCTGTTTTCTAGTCCGAAGGGAGTGAAAGAGGTGCTTAGTAAGGGAAAAGGTAGGGAACGTGCTACCTCCACATAAAGAAAGGTAGCTGAAATACGGTCCAAGAGGAATGTAGGGGGAATGCCCCGAGAGAGAGGCGATAGGACTAGAAAGCGAAACCATAAAATCAAGGGAAACCCCAGATTCAACTGCAAAGGAAGATGGATGAGATTAAGGAACTTAAGCCATAAGCTTCAGGTTCTACTTTCGAGATTCTCCTGAGACCGAGACCAGTATCCGACAATGGGGAAGTGGAATTAGGGGATGTAGCTACTTCGCGTTATGCTGAGCTACCTGTTGAGGTGGGAAAATCCTACTAATAAACCTCTGTCCCCATTCATTCCTCAGAAAAGTCAACCAGATAGTTCAAATGAAAATGCAAATGCTTAAGAATGATGATGGGGATTGGGTTTTGAACCAGGATGTTCTTAAAACTATGGTTAATGAATATTATGCCCGCTTATTTACTGCAGATACTAGTTTGGTTTTGGCTAAGCTAAATGTCGATTGCCCAAGGTTACCAGAAAGCCAGCTTCCATCTCTTGATGCATGCATTAGCATGTCTGAAGTTAAAAAAGCTTTGTTTCAAATGAAACCTTGGAAAGCCCCGGGCCATGATGGTTTTCATGCAGGTTTTTTCCAAAGGTTTTGGGAGGTCACGAGTTCTGCTTTATGGCAAACAGCTAATAATGCCTTTGAGGATGGTATTCTGCCGAATGAGTTGAGTGAAACTCTTCTGGTTCTGATCCCAAAAGTCCATAATCCGGAGCAGTTGAAGCAGTTTCGACCTATCAGCTTGTGTTGTGTTGCTTAGAAAGTTCTAACTAAAATTTTGGTGAATCGTATTAGACCTATGTTGCATGATCTTGTTGCTCCAACCCAGGTCAGTTTTATCCCTGGTAGACAGGCTGCAGATAATATTATTCTTGCCCAGGAATTGATTCATACTATTCGTCGATGTAGCAGCAAGAATGGGCTTATGGCAGTCAAAATAGATTTGGAAAAGACATATGATAGAGTAAGTTGGGCCTTTCTACGTGATACGCTGATAGATTTTGGTTTTTCAGAGAAATGGGTTCGATTAAGCCACAGAGGGGTTTGAGACAGGGTGATCCGCTTTCTCCATACCTCTTTGTTCTCTGCATGGAGCGCTTGGGACATCTGATTGACCGTGAAGTCAGAAATGGTGCCTGGAAGCCTCTCAAAGCTGGAAAGAATTGCCCTGGTATTTCACACCTATTTTTTGCAGATGATCTTTTCCTTTTTAGTAGGGCTGGGGAAGCTCAAGCTTATAAAATTAAGGAGGTGCTTGATGAATTTTGTACAGCCTCTGGTGCAAAGATTAGCTTTGAGAAGTCAAAAGTGTTTATTTCTCCAAAAGTACAAGGGCGGTTATCAAGCTGGAAAACGAAACTCTTGACACTAGCTGGTCGAGCTACTCTGGTTAGTTCAGTTACTAGTTCAATTCCCACTTATCACATGATGACTATGTGTTTACCTAAAAATGTCACAAATGTTTTGGATAGTCTCAATAATCGCTTCTTATGGGGTGGAAGTGAACATAAAAGGGGTGTCCACTTGGTGGCATGGAAGGATGTATGTTGCCCTAAATCTATGGGTGGCTTGAGCTTACGTAGAATGGAGCTACATAATCAAGCATTACTACAGAAAACTGCATGGCGTTTTATCATGGAGAATGAGAGCCTTTGGGTTCGTTTTTTGTAAATATAGGGTGGGAGAGGATATATTTCGCTTCATGGAGGACAGGCAAGGTGGTTCTTCGGCTTGGTCTTACACTTGGAAAGGCTTGCTCAAGGGGATTTCTGGTTTGGCTGCAGGTTTAAAATGGAGGGTTGGGGATGGTCGGAGTATACGGTTTTGGGATGATCCCTGGCTCTTGGATGAGCCTATTCGTCAATCTCTGGACCCAGCTTTCCAAGCGGGTAGTTCTGGTTATCTTGTTAAAGATTATTTGACTGACAATGGAGGGTGGGATATGGAAAAAATTTTTCTTGAACTATCAATGGAACTGGCTTTGAAAGTTGTTGGATATCCACTGCCTAGATTTTCTGTTTTGCAGGATAGGCGAATTTGGAAGCTTTCTACGGATGGTATTTTTACTACCAGATCAGCGTATAGTGTTTTGATTAATGAAGAGGTGGAACTTGTGGGTGGTAATTGGAGCTGGTTTTGGAAGTTACCTCTTCCTTCGCGTTGGCTACATTTTCTTTGGTTAGTGCGGAGGGGAAGACTGCTTACGAATAGTATGCGAGCTGCATGGGGAATGGGTTTCGACTCAAGCTGTAGGCTGTGTAGTGCGGGAGAGGAAACAATTATTCATATATTACGAGATTGTCAATTTTCTCAACAGGTTTGGCAGCGGTTTGGTGTATCTCTTTCTACTGAGCCTCTGCTTAAATGGGTTGATGATAATTTGGTGTCGAAAGTCCTATAGGTGTGGAGTGGAGGATCTTGTTTGCGGTTGCACTATGGAGGCTTTGGACTAGACGTTGTTTATTTACCATGAAAGATGAGGACACTTCTTTGGAAGCTCATCCTATTTTTTCGAATATCCTGTCTACAGCGAAGGAAGTCATGCAGATTTTAGGAAAAACCAAAGTTGCAGAAAAGCCTGATCTGCACATCAAATGGGTGTCACCAGAGGATGGTGTGGTAAAACTTAACACTGATGGAGCTGCTAAAGGTAACCCGGGAGTCGCCGGGGCAGGTGGGTTGATTCGATCTTCGGTGGGTGCTTGGCTTATGGGTTTTCAACTCCACCTGGGAGTGTGTTCTAATATGGAAGCGGAATTACAAGCTATAAGAAGAGGCTTGCAACTTGCATGGGATTGTGGTTATCGGAGATTAATTTGTGAATCAGATGCACTTGTGGCGATTGATCTTATTCAGAAAGGTAATATGGGCTTACATCCACTTGACTGCCTTATTGCTGATATTCGATGTCTGCTAAATAGAGATTGGAGCTGTACTTTACAACACACTTATAGAGAAGGTAATTTCTGTGCCGACTGGTTAGCAAATGCTGCATGTGAGATGGATGATGATTTCGAAATGCTGCCGAGTCCTCCTGATGCTATGAAGACCTTGTTAGATGCGGATGCTAGGAAAATAAAACCCCGTGGTTTTACATTTAGCTAGTCTTTTGATCAGGCTTTTTTTCACCAAAAAAAAAGAAGCTCGTGGTGAACCTGTTAATCGTCAAGAACAGAGAGTTGATGATCGCGTAGCAGTTGCTGAAGACGATTCAGAAGAGGAGGAGCTGGTGTGGTAATCAGGAACAACCTACAGGAATGGTGCTTTTGGGCTTTCAATGGTTGGAGATCCGAGGAAACCGTCAGGTTAGCTCCCGAACTACAAGTCTTAAGAAAACTGCCATCTACCTTGCCTTGCTCTGTAGCCGGAATAGATAGATTCAAGGTTCCGGACGTGCGCTTCTTTTGAAGCAACATCCATTTGACGTTAACCCGTCTTTTTCGCTTGCAAGAAAGATTCCCCTCTGAAATATCATGAAAAATCGTTAAAAATGAGGAGCAGACTCAAAGTTCACCGGTTAGGAAAGTAGTTGAGTTGGAATCCTTGTTCGGGATTGGATGAGTATGCGGATCACCTAGCTAGCCAGTTGCATAAGACTCCTCTGGTCCTTCAACTAGATTAAAAAAATCAAGGTCAAAGGCTGCTACCGCAATCGTATCAGCTCGTTAGCCAGTCTATGGGTGAAGCAGAATCCCGATCCCGATCTTCCTCTTTCCTTTCGAATCCTTGCTCTACAGCGGGTTTAGGTGCGAAAGCCTTTTCCTTTTAGTCCGGTACCCGAGAAAAAGTCTATAGCTGCACGGGAAGCACCTTCTTCAACCCCCAGGGAAAAACCAGATGAATCGGACTCTTTCTTTCGAAGGGAAGGAAATGCAGATGGAGGGGATTGCTTTTAGTCCAGGAAAGGTAAGCAGTTCTTTTCTTCAATCAAAGGTGTGGAGAATGGCTATGTTTATGAGTTCGCTTCTCTCCCGCCCGTGTCTTTGACCCGTGCGTTTGACACTCGCCAGCTAATGATCGGAGAGCTAATGAGCTACGATCGATTTAAAAGGTCTCGGGATTTCTTATAAATACAATTACTATTCCTAGGGACGGGGAGTAGAAGTTTAAATAAAGTCAATCGATTCTACTTTATTGGAAATCCCGGTATCAGAACTAGAACCATCAGCTACGGAAATCCTTATTGAAGAAGAAGCCCTTCTTACTCAGCGGCTAGAAAAATAGGAAGCTCTGAAGGGAAAGCAGCATAAGTGGCATAATTGCTAAAGAGTATTTCCCGAATTGCATATAATACAGAAAGCCTGTTGATCGGTTCATCGGAGGAGAGAGATCGCGAAACAACCCCGATTGGGCTAGGCTGGTCAGTATGTAGGGAATGAAAAGGTCTACAGAGTTTGTAGTTCATATAGTAGAAGTGAATGAGCAAGTTAACCAGTGCGCCAGTAAAAAAGGTAGGTACGAGTGCGCCCTATCTATCGCCGCTAACAGCTCTTTCTGACCCTTCGTTAGAGTTGAAGAAAAGCTAACCCGAAGCCTTTATTGACAGGACGGGGATTGGGAATTGATCTATTGAGAAAAGCCATCCATCTTCATTCGAGCGGCTAACAGAAAATACATCTCAGGCGAAAATAGAATTCGACTTAGCAGCCCGTTCTCCACTACTTACTACGTCCCCTACGGCTTAAGAGCGAGCAGGTATAAAACCATTTCTCTTGGTTGGGGAGGGTGAGGTATCTAATAAGATTACCCAAGTACGGTACCTCAAACTAGAAAACGGGAAAAAAGGCCAAAGTTCCTTAATTGAATCCGATGTTAATTGGGTTTCCTGGGGGATTTTATGAAAAGCTGGTTGAACAACCGGGTTTTGGTCTTTATTAATGGCTGCATCATGAGCAAAAGCAAAAGTATGATTTTCTTTCGAGTTGAAGGATTCAGCATTTCGATATCCGCCTTTCAAGATTATTAGTTCATGCAAGTTAGTTGAGAGAAGACGGATGCGCTAATGCTAGCATGAGGTATTAATTCTCTTAAGAACAGGGAGTGAGTCATGGGTATGACTTTAGAACGTTCATAGCCTTAGGTTCTTCTGTTGCTATCCTTTCTCTAGAGCTTAAGGTAGAGAGGGGGTAATTGGAAAAAGTAGGCGGTTTCGACTCTTCCCTTTACTTTCATGACCCAACAAACTTGTCTGAAACTGGGGTTTAGTATCTCAAGTTCTGTTCACCGGTTGTTGGAGATGGATCTGCTTATGCAGAAGGAGGTTCACTTGCCTTGATAGAGAGAAAGAGACCCTATTCCTTTATTCCCATATAGAATAAGGATATACAAAGAAGATTCAACCCCAACTTCTTACTACATGAAAACGGACTATTCGGTATGCTTTCATATTGTAAAAACTTCCGTAAATTCTTT